ACCAGGATTAATCTGTTAAAAGCAGATTACTCTACCTATTGAGTTATGCTTCCTTAGGGAGAATGTATCTTCTCTTATTGAGAACTTTATTTTTTTTTGATTAAATTTATCTTGTATATTTTTTAATAGATCATCTTTATTAGATAATATTACACTTTGTTGGTTTTTTATATCATTGTTCAATTCTTCTCGTTCTTCTTGTGTGAAAAAAATTAGGATTAGAATCAAACATTTCATTTAAATTTTTTGTAATAAATTTAGATCTTTGTGTTGTTGAGATAATTTATATAATTGACTATATTGTTCTCTATGTTGTTTATCTGCAATTAAATCAGGCGAATCTTTCATAAAGATATTACCTAGTAACGGTAAAAATATAGGTTCATGTCCTTTACTTTGTCTAATTGCATCTATACCTCCCATGAATCCAAGAACAGAACCAATAGGAGCTGCTGTTTCACATGCACCTTTAGCACACAGAACTATTTTAGAACAAAATGTAGCTAAACGACTTAAAGGTGAATTTCTTATATCTAATTTATCACTTTTCAATAATTTTCTTATGTGTTTAATTCTATGATAAGTGATGTACATATGAAAAATAAAAAATATAAATGTTATACTCATAGCTATTACATAAAAATATACTGGTAATGAATATTGTTGAACTCTATCTGTTATCAAAAATAGAGTAGACAATCCTCCAAGAACTCTTAAAATTCTTATTATAGGATGTAATTGTAATTTAAGGATATCTTCAGGTAAACTTGGTGTAGTTAATCCTTTTTGGATAGCTAATAAATATTTTTTTAAATTTTTCATGATAATAATCTTGTTATTTTAATGTATACTACGACATATTATAATAAATAATCTTCTTAATTAATCATTTGATTAATCCAAATCTTTTCACAAAGAATGTTAAAGCTAACTCAATTAAATCCTTTAACGACAAATGAACTTTATTTAAAATATTTGTTATTATTATTAGCTAAAATTAATTAACTCCTTTTCTTAAATTATTAAATAAATATTGAGTCGTACTATCTTTACCCCCCTTAAAAAAAAAAAGGAAATACTAGTTTTAATCTTGATTTTAACTTATTAATGTTTATAATAATTAAAGCCTATTAACTGCAAAAGATTATGTTACGGTTAAGATAAAGCAGTTTAAAATCATTAATTACTTAGGATTAATTAATAAATTGTTTATATATATATATAAATATTACTTAAAAAGAAAAAGAAAAAAAAGAAAAAGAATAAAAAGAAAAAGAATAAAAAGAATAGATCTTAAAGTTTATAAAAAAAGATAATTACGATTTTTCATTAATAAGTTTTTGTTATTATTATTAATAAATTTTATATTTTTTAAGAAAAAATAATTTGTTTTTATACAAATTAGTTTTTGTGCTACAATGATTTGACTTAAAATTACATTTGTAGAGCGTAATTAGTCGAGTAAAAATAAAAAAAATGCACACAACTATAGTGTTTTATGTTTTATATTACTTCAGTAATTTAATAGTTTATTTTTATTTTATTTATATGTAGTTATACCACATTGTGTGATGATAAAGTTAGCTATTAACTAAAATTTGTTATATTGATGTTTAATATTTAATATTTATTTTATCTTATTTTTTTTTTTGTTTATTTAAAAATAAATAATATTTTATTTTGTGTGAATATCTTAACATAAAGTCTTGTGATTAATTAGTAATGCTAAACTAAATGCTTTTCAGCAGCTTTCATTTGCATCCTATCTAAGAAATGTTCTATTTCTTATCTTATATATTATAAAAATATAAGCTTATTTTCCTTACGGATTTTGAGCTTTTTTTTTATAATCGTTAGTATCTAGGGGGTAGATTCTTGCTTGATATGCTTTCAGCACTTATCTACCATGTTTGTGGCTACCCAACTGTGCCAAAATTTTAATATAATTAAATTATATTTTTTAAGGTAATTGATAATTACAATGTTTGCACTTATTTAATCTATTAAAAATAGAAAAATTACCACATCAAATTGAATATAATTGTTTATCCATACATAAAATTTTTATATAAAATATGATAAGTTATTTATACTTTGACATATAAATAAATTAATCACTATTATATAAGCATTAAACATATTAAAATAAACTAACCCTGAGCCTTTATTAGGCTTAGTATCAAACCAAAAACGACAAAGATATTATTTATGGTTTTTATATAAAATTTGTTTTCAACAATTGGTACACTATAGAAACACAGCCTATTGATCCTTTCGTACTAGAAGGTCTTCCCCTTTTTACTAATTTTTCTCTCAGAAGATAGGGACCATACTGACTCACGTCGTATTAACAATTGTGTTATCGTAATGACTCTTTATTCATTACTTCAGTAACTCACATTACTGTTCAGACTATGTCATCATTAATAATAAACATTATTTTGCTTATTATTAATGCCGGATGTTCGTGTCAGGTTTATTGTTAGTGTTACTCACCTGTTAGTCGTTGAACCTTCTTGATTTATCCAAATTTTAATAAAATATAATTTGCTCACTCTATCAAGCTTGGTTGCAAATTAACTTAATAAGTTTTTCTTGCAATTTATCCGGTTATCATTTTTTTGCTAAATCTAAAATAAATAATTTAAACCGATTAATATTACTTTTTGTTTGTTTATTATAAAAAGAAGCATAAAATGGGGCTCAATCATAAGTAAAATAAATAATTTGGTAAGATTTTTAATAATAAGTTTATATAATAATTAAAAATTTTAAATACCTATTCTATATAACAAGCTAGATTCAAAATGAGGAGAGACTATTTCTCTTAATAAAGATAATTGTTTAGAACCTATAGTTATAATCCATTGATCTTTACGGTCATGCAACACTTTTGCATTAATACCTAATTTAGTTCTAATAGCTTGAGCTAATCTTTCTACATCCTCTTTAATGTAACTATTAGTATAAATTCTTACTCTATTTCTGGTTTTATCAAAATTACCATCGGTCATTATTAAATAAGCTAACACAACTGGATTTAATAAATTAGAAATATTTTTAGGTATAATTTTGACGTTTTTATTTTTTTCAATGTTATATATATAAAACATTTCGAAATATTGATTAAAAACAGGTAAAGAAATTGTTTTTAACCTATAATTTATATAGTTTTTATTTTTACCTTTAATTAGAATAGTTTTAACAGGAGTATTTAAGAAGTCTTTAAATAATTCGCCAATATATTCAGCGAATTGTTTATAATTAGAACCAAAACTCATTTCAAACCTACTGTTACTTGTTGTTGAAGACCGGTAAATAAAGCCGTCACCTAACATAATACCAATTAAAATAGAATGAAGGTTTTCAGGCAGTGATTTTAAAATTTTTACGTTTAGATTTTTCATTTTTTTTTTTGTTTTTGCTTGTATTTACATTATTTATAATAGTGTCTAACGTGGTCTTAATTTTTTTTTATCTGACCACTAAGATTACTTATGTTAATAATTCCTCACTTTTTATTAAAATACAAAAAAGGATTGTTATAGGAATTAAATAAACCCAATTCACGTACCCTTTTAATGGGCGAACAGCCCAACCCTTCCAAGCTTCTTCCCCCGGAGGATAGGATGAATCGACATCGCTATTACTCTAATTTTTTCAAATTAGTTTAGATCATATCTTCAACCAGTGTTTAGAATACATTAAACATAGTTCTGGTTGTTGGCGTGTGATCGTTGAGGGGTTTATCGGTTAAACTTCTAAAATAAACTTCCCTACTGATCGTCCAATCTTTAAATATTTTACTATTAATAGTTTTTAAAGTTTAAGGATGTCCCAGTATATAGCCAATTTCTTATTTAATATTGCTATTAAATATCCCCGATATCAAAATTATCATATACACTATCTAAATCTGAATCAGTTTTATTATTTCTATAAAGAACAACTTCATTTTCATTTATTTTATATAACATAGAGTCATAAAAATGTGGTTTCAATTCAGGTTTAATTAAATCTAAAGAATTTTTGTTTATGTAAATTCTTTCATAATAATTGCCGCCTGAATCCTTTTTATCGTGAATTGAAGTTGGAAGATTAAATTTGTTTTTTAAGGCATTTCTAAGTAAACTTACTTCTTCTGAGTTATAACTATCGGTACATAAAGTTACACCACCTTTTTTTACTGCTTGACCATCATCCATAATCCAAAAAGCTAAACTCCTTGGAGTCAAATAATCAGCAATATTAACTGGTATTATTTTTTTTTATTGTCTTTATCTAAAAACAACTCAGCTAAAGGTTTCAATTCTTCTAATGATTTAGTCCTAAAGTATAAAGATCGATTAGTTTTATTGTATCTAAGATCATCTCTAGAATAAATTTTAGGTTTATCTAAAGTTAATCCTTCTTGGTTAACTAAATTGTACAAGTGATTTAAATAATCGCTTTTTTAAGAGATTGTTCAAAAGAAATAAAAGCTTTAGTTAATCCTGTTCTACCTAAGCGAACATCACCTAGTATAGAACCAATTAATATTTCTTTAAGTAAATTTTTAGTCATTTTTAATTTTAAGTATAATTAAATATTCCTCTTAATGTGAAGGAACTATCTCGCATATAGTCTATATTTTATAAACTACCAGTAGAAAGTTTTAAAATAAAACGAATCTCGTCGATTTATAAAAAAAATAAAATGAGATATTTCTAGTTTCTAGTGTAAGTTATTTTTTATTATTTTAGATAATTTAAATTTTTAAAGTTAAGGTGCCAATCAGCCGGGACAATGTGTACTCTCGCCGGCTATCAGCCTGTTCAATTTTGTTATCGTAAAGACTTTTTATCCTTTACATCCATTTTTTACAAAATGGTTCAGACTATTTCTTCATCTGTTTCTTGTCAATTTTTATAGTAATTAAATAGTTAAGGTAATTTGTATCTCATATCGGAGATAATATATGGATCTACTAGTTCTCTAAATATTAGATAACTAGAAGAACTTATAACAATAATTTTTTTTTCTTTATTAGAACGAATATTACAGTCTAAATTAAATTTTTTATTTAATTCTTTAGTCATATTTAATACCTCATCTTCTGTAAAGCTGTGAGTATTTAAAACGATACTTTTGTTTTTCGAATTTTTATTTTAATCTAATTTTCCACCATCATCCATAAACCAATAAGCTAAACCTTTATCAGTTAAATGATTTTCAATTAAAGATTTAGAGACACTTTTTCTTTTTTTTTCGTTTATTAAAAAAAGCTCAGCCAAAGGATTAAAAGCTATATGACTTAAAGTTTGAAAGCCCCAATTTATAACTAAATTTTTTTGAGGGCTTAATCTTGATTTTTTGTGTGGTTGTGATAAAACCCATTCATCAAATAGATTATAAACATGCTTTACATAAGATTTATTTTTATTCCCCCATTCAAATTTAATTCTGAATGTTTTGCCTTTGTTTTGAGACTGTAGGCTAGCATCACCTAAAATTAGGCCTATTGAGGCTTCCCATTGATCTTTGGTTAAACTAGTTAAAGATTCTTTATATTTTTTAACTAATCGGCTATTTGGGCTTTTTCCTATTAATAAGTTTTTATTTATTTTTTCCATTTTTTGTTATTTTTAAATTTTTAAAGTTAATAAATTTAAACTGTTTAATTGTAATGAAGTTTTTATTAAAAAAGAATTACTAATTGATAAGAAATAAGATGCTGGGCACTCGTGGAAAGATTATTGTTAGCAATACTCACTTTCTAGTCGTTGAACGTTCTTACCTATTTATAAATATATTAATAAAACAATTTATATTGCTTAGATAAGTTTCGCTGCAAATGTACTTTTATTTTTAGATCAAAGTAGTTTTTGCAATTCACCCAGTTTATTACCTAATCTTTACAGATTAGGAGAACAACATTTTATATCATCCCTAGCGTAACTTTTATCAAATGATCCCCGTCTATTCCATTTTATAGCGAGGGGTCACTATGCCCTACTTACGTATCTGGTCGACTTTTAAGTCTTTCAGTTAGGTATGCTTTCCGCCATTACACTCTGCGCAACCTTTACACTGGTTGATTGATCTCCATTCGATTTCTAGCTATACCTTATAAAAAGAATTTTTTTTATACAAGAATGTTAGATGTTAAAAGGTTAAAAATTTTTTTAGAAAACTAAATATAAATTAGTTTCATCTTTTTGATTTTTGTTAAATTACTTTAATAAAAATTATGTTTTATTTATTTTACCTTTAGTATTATGATAGAGGCAAAAAATATAAAGTATAAATGAAATTAATTTATACCATCTAATAATCTTTTTAGCGTGCAATATTATTTTTAATTAATAATATTGTAATAAATAAATATTAATAAATCTTTGGATGTACTTTGCTACTTTATTAAAGACGACCGCCCCAGTCAAACTGCCAATTAGTCAATTGTCCCAAATTTCTATTTAATAAGGTAAACACTAACCCAATTCAAATCAGGAGGTTTCCACTTTCCTTTCGGATTACGTCTATCGACATGCCTAATTTCTATTGATTTGAATTGTTTTAGATCAGTGTATTAACTAACTACAGTAAAGCTGCATCAAATGTGTTATCGTAATGACTCTTTAATTATTACTTCAGTAACTCACGTTACTGTTCAGACTATATCACCACTAATAATAGTTAAGTAAAAAACTTAACTTAAATTATTAATGCCGGATGTTCGTGTCAGGCTTATTGTTAGTGATACTCACCTGTTAGTCGTTGAACCTTCATGAAATTATTCTGTTTTTACCTTGTTATTAATAATATATTAATAACACAAAAAGTAAGAATTCACCTTTTCTATGCTTGGCTGCTAGTTGACTGGTTTTCAGTGTTTCTAGCAATTTATCCGGTTTATTTTTATGAAGACCCCTACAACTTCTTCTTATTTAAGGGTCTTCCCGTCCCACTGAGAGTAACCAGCATCTGCACTGGTAATTCAATTTCACTGAGCAAGTTGTAGAGACAGTGAGACCTTCGTTACATTATTGATACCGGACCTCATTTAAAGGCCAAATGATTTTGCTACCTTAGGATCCTCATAGTTAAGACCGCTATTAACCAGATTTTCAATTAGTAACAGTTACCTATTACCTTTTTTATATTAATGGCATCGAGCAAATTTCAGAACGTATACTATGATTTTTATCATTGCACATTCTTGTGGTTAGGATAGGTAGGTCCTTTCAAACTTTCCCCCCTTCAGAACCGTACGTGCGACTTTCACCGCATACGGCTCAAGCCTTTAATTAAATTATACTTTTTTTTAACAAAATTTGTACAAGTAAATTAATACTTTACAATAGAGTTATTTATTTAATCCATTTATTTAATTGGATTTTTTTAATTTACTAATTTCTAATTTTAGTTTTTGACTAAATATTAATTTCTCTTCTAAAGAAGGAACACTTTGTAAAGATTTAAGCCAGTTAACAATAAAGTTTAAACGAGCTATTTTTTTTTTGGTGTGCTATTTTTTCATTTAATTGTTTACAAATTAAAGCCATTTCAATTAAAATATCTCGATTAGAAAGTTTATTCCCAATATGTTTTTTTGATAAAATTAATTTAACTAAAAACTAAAATTTTCAAACTTATAACTTTTAGTACATACTAAAGGATAATTTTTATAAAAAGGAATAATTTTGTTATTTATTTCAATTATATTTCTAATCATAAAAACACTCACGCCATCCTTTTTATCATAAACTTTTCCTCCTTTAGTTTTAAAAAACTGATTAAAGGCTTCTAATAAATTGAAGTCTCCTGTACTTTGTGTAATACTAAATTCACAAGAAGGCTGAATACCCCAATCACATCCAGGATCAATACCCAGATATGCAGTAAAACAACCTTCCCCAGAAGTAAATCCTGAAATAAATGTAGGATTTTCCTTAATAGAATTTAAAGTTTCATCAGTTGTTGTAAAATGTTTCATTTTTGTATATATATATTTTAAAGTAAAAATTTTCAAACTGTTTAATAGCAATAAAGGTTTTAACAAAGAAAAATATTAGACTAGCAAGTCGTATTTTTTGTTCTTAATTTTGTTAATAGTTTAATTTAATTGAAAGACCCAAAAGCAAGTCTGCATCCTTTCAGATTAGTTAATAAATAACCTATCCTTATCATTACAATAAGGCTTTCGCTTTTTGCTTGTCCTTACCCACTAACTGATAATTAACATTACGGTTAATCCTCCTTAATACTAAATTAAGGAAATTATTGGGCTTACGCTGTTCCCTAATAAATATATATATGTTGATGACAGGTTCACATTCTACGCCGGAGATTATATGTTAGATCAATTATTTTCTAAAAAGCAAAATAATTCAATCTCATCTCTGGTTAATGATTCGAATTCGAATAATAAACCAAAAGATTACTTGAAATCGGTACAAACAAGTATCTGTTTTAACGACGCCTCAAACATGTGTTCAAATTAATTTTAACCATAATCAACTAGTCTAGCATATTTATTCTCACTGTACCTGTAAAAATAATTTACATTGTCCTATTAGCTTAGCACACCTCTGTTACCAGTGATGCACTTAATAGTAGACTTATGAGGATCTAATCTCATAGCGGCTTTACACCACAATATTTATTAGAGCTTTCAGCTCGCACTTTTTAGTAAACAGTCGAGGCCTCCGATTTTGTGCCACCAAATTCAGATGATTATCATGGCTGACTTTATTACTTCCCACTCTATATTTTTTCTTAAATTTTTGAAAGATATAGAAAAAAAGGGATAATCATTATTCTATTAATAACAAGTACTAATAGGGTATAATGACCAAGTTGGAATAATAAATTGACTTTAAAATTTTTTACCTTACTAAGGCGCAAAAATAATATTTTGCTATAAAAATAAAATGTCAAAATTGATCTTATTTGGTTCCTCTTATCGTCTAACTTTTGCATGGCTATTCAAATTTATCATGCAATTAAATAAAAATATTGTTATTTTACTTTCTATGCTTATTCTTGTTTGATTTTATTTCTAAAATTTTATTTAAGCCTTCAATAGTTAAATGCTCTTTAGCACTTATCATTATAGCAACCTTTTTAAAATCTGCAAAATCTAAACTTTTTAGTCCTTGTATTGGATAGTTTTCAAAAAAAGGAATGAGAACTTCAATTAATTCAGAAGTTTTTGTTATTGCAAGACTTACAGTGTTATTAGATTTAGATACATACTTATTTTTTTGATTTAGCATTACTTTAACCTCATTATTAGTGTAAGTATTAAAGTAAGTAACCAAACCTTTAAGAACTTCAGCATCTCTAATATTAAGATTAATTGAAAATCTTAATGAGACTCTGTGACTTAGATTAGAGTTTGATTTTTTAATATTTAAATGGAAAGAACCGTCACCGCTTGTAAAACCTGCAACCCAAAATGGATGAGGTATACCGTAAAATTTTTATTCTGGTCTACTTACAAAAGGTACGTTTGGGAAAGCTTCTTTTAAACTGTCAGATAGCCCCCAATTAAGAAAGCTTTTCAGGCTGATTAGTTTTAAAAGACCATTTTTGTTAAATGTTCTCTCTGTTTAATAATTTAAAAACATTGTTTAAAGATTAAAAAATCAGAAACTTTTTCAGTTCTCAGAGGGTATTTATTAAAATAATTTATAACTACTTGTAACTCTTTAATAGTTTCAACTACGTATTGAGCTGAATTTATTCCATTTGTTCTTATTTTTCCTACCATTAAGGTATTCTTAATAAGTTCAAGTATAGCAATATCTTTAATATGTAATTTTATAATAAAAATAGGAGATGTTCTCCATTTTAATTTTGATTTGGCGTCAGGTTTTATAGCGAAAGAGAAGCACCCTTCAGCATCTGTAAAACCAGTAATAAACCATGGATTTAATCTATTGTTTAAGTTAGTTTTACTTAAAGTAAAATAATTTTTTTTTATTTATTTGTTTAGAAGGGTTTTTGATTTGATAGATTCTTTGGAATCCCATTAGAGTACACCTTAATTGCAGTAATTTATTTTTAATGCAACAACTACCATCTACTCGTTGCTCTTTTACAGATATTTCATTTGGCTGTGGGTTTTGAAATTCTGATTTAGATCCGCGATAACCCATTTCATTTTCAATCATCTTATGACTTATTACCTTACATGGGTGATTAGTCCATCCACTTATAGCCTTTCGACTATAGTTTGGTACCATAAGTTTTAGGGTGTCCCCGGAGTTTGATAGTTTTACCCACTTATGTGTTTTCCCAGAACACAATGCAGGACAACTTGCCGAGTTCCTTTACAACTTTTAGCTCTACGCCTTAGTATTCTCTACCTACGAACCTGTGTCGGTTTAGGGTACGGTAGTTCTTTTTACTTAAGCTTAATTGTTATCTTATCACCTAAATATAACAATTAACATTATAACTTAAATTTAAAATGTTTACAGTCCATTTATTTAAAAATGTGACCTTTTTAAATATAGTCTAATATAATTATTAATAATTATATCAAAACTATATTAATAATTCTTCAGAAGTGATTCTTTTTCTAGGTCCAATCTTCCATTAAGACATAACAATCACTACCTCATCAGCCAGAACATTGGTTCTGTACCTTAGAGACCCGCATTTAACATAAGTTAGTTTAAACCTTACTTATAACCCTTTCGTATTCGGCGAGAAGTATTAAAACTTCTTTTTACGTTACTCATGTCAGCATTCTCTCTTCAGTTCGTCAATCACAATGGAACACTGTGTTTCTACCGTTTCTGAATGTTCTTCTACCTAAATTAATAAAAAAAATTTTTTTTTTATTAATTAACACGATATCGGTTGATTATTTAGACCCGTTAAATTTTTAGTGCCACAATCTAAAGAGCTGCTGCGTTGTTACAACGTTCATTAAAAAGTAGCGACTGCCCAATTTACTTTTTAATTTTTCTAATCAAACTAGTTAAACAAATATTTTTTTTGCAAATTTAAATTAAAGGGATTATTATATTTAAAGATTCTTTTTTTTTTTATCCAAAAAGATAATATTATAGAACAAAAAAAGGATCCATCTGTTTGAGTTAATCCACTTATATACCCAGCATACATTTTAAAATTTTGGTTCATTTGCATTATTGTATTTGTAGCTATTTATGATTAATTATATTTTTTTTTCTTTGTAAATTTAATGTTTTTTCACAATTTTAACTAAGATCGGGTTGTTAGCCCTCTTAGTGACGCAAGGGATTAAATCCAAGTCGAACCAACAACTCTCAAGTTATTTAAACAAAAAATCAAAAGGAATACAAAGAAGCTTTGGGAGGCCTTTCCTTTCCCGGCCTATATCAATTATTTTCAAAAAATTGTTTAGACTATGTCATAATAGACTTTAAAAAATCTATTCTAAGCGTATAGTCGTTGGGGATCCTACTTTATTGTAACCAATAGTTGGTTTCCTGCAAATAACCCATTTAAATATTATGTAAACAATTTAAAAAAAAAATTTTTTTTACATAGTATTACATATGTTTACTATTTCTGTATATTCTGTTTTATTTTATTTTTTTTTTATATACAGCAAAACATCTTTAGGGTTTCCTTGCATATAGCTTAGTTTTTAGATTTGAGCCCAGCAGTCGTTTTATCTAGGCTCACTTTACAGCTGCTTGCAATTTGTAACATCTTTAATTTCACTTAATAATCATTTGGGACCTTAAAGCGTGTTCTCGACTGTTTTCGTCTTGACTACCCAACTTATCATGAGCAGTCTGAATATCCAACATCAATTTATGTACTTCCGAGTTTCAATTCCATTGGTAAGATTTACTAGATCCCCGCAACCTAAACGCATATTTCTTTAAATTTTTCTAAACAAAAACATTGTTTGAAAAAAATAATAATACTTGTTCGGAATTTCCGTGCTGTACCTTCATAAATTTAATTGGTTGTCATACTTACATATGTTTCGAAGAATACCAGCTAGCACTAGATCAGATTGGCATTTCCAATAAAAATTCTATAATTTTCATTATAGTTTAGACTATACCTTCAACTCTCATTTACCTTAGGTATTATATAATTAATATAAAAGCCAACAAAAAAAAAATAATTGTAAAAAACAATAATATAATTATTGAAATAATTTACTTAAGGTTACAAATATTATTCTAAAAATATTATTTACAATATATTTTATATTTGTTTAAACTCAAGCTAATAAAAATCAATTAGATGTACAAAATTTAGCTAAATATTCTAATTTAGTTAATTTTCTGTATTTACCTTCTTGATTCATATACCATGCTAAGTCTACTATTTTTTTTAGATTAATATCTGTTTTGTAACCTTCAGTTTTTATAATTTTAGCAACTTCCATTGCAATTTTAAATCGTTCATCTTTAGTTGTATTAAATTCTATATTTTTAAATATAGGATAAATGTTATTTAGAATATCATCTATATTTACAACTTGGTAACGAGCTGCAGCTGAAGGCAATTTATAAATTTTACCGCAATTAAAAAAAGTTTTTAATTCGTTTAATAAAGAAATAGAAGACAATTCATGAACAATAGTAAAATTAACATTAATTCTTCTTCTAAAATTATAAAATGTCACATTAAAACTACCATCCCCATCTATTAGACCTCTAATAAATTCTAAAGTTAGCGGAATAAATTGAGATGTTTCATTTAATGGTAAAATTAAAGATTTTAAATGATTTATATTTACAATAGGTAGTGTACCATGTTTAATTCTTAAACAATTTAGTAATGCTTCCTTAGATTCATTTGTTCTAAGAGTAGTATCTTTATTCATAAAATAAGATAATTCTAATATTTCTAATACACCTTCTACTGTTAAATGTTTTTTATCATACATTATTTTAGATATTAATTTAAATATCTGAAAAGATTGATAATTACTTCCACGTAAAGGAGTTTTATCGAACAAAGGTATTAAAACTTGAATTATTTCTTCTATACTCGATACTACTAACGTAACATTGTTTCTATTTATTCGAACATTACCAATAGACAAATATTTTTGTAATTCTTTAAACATATTTAACTCTCTAACCGATTGAGTTAAATTAAAGATAGGTCGAGGTCTAACAGCCTTTTTCCCTTCATTTTGTTTTTCAAAAGAAACTACAAAACTACCATCAGCTTGAGTAAACCCAGCTAACCAATCAGGTGTAAAGTTATAATTTTTAATTCTATTCATTTTTTTTTATGTGTTTTTTTATTCCATTGGATCTGATATACTAATAAAATTTAATTATTTAAAATTAGATATAAAGTTTATTAATTAAAAGCTTAATATTTTTTTTTTTGACGGGGCTTTTATTTTTTATTGATACCTTAGTAAATTGAAACTAAGAGAGTTGCTAGCGTGTTGCCTTCAATTAAAAATTTTTGAAAGCCTTATTTTTTCAAATAAAGTCGTTACGGGGTATAATTATAGTAAAATTTTATATAAAAAAAAATATCATGAAATTTTTTCTACATAAAATAATTAGTTTGTATTAACTATAAATAATTAATTTTAGTTTCTTAAAAATAATTATACTTCCCACGGTATTGCCATGATTCAAGCTGTATGAATTTTAGGTTTCACCGTTATGAGCTAGTTCTTAAAAAGAGATTACTCTCTAATCGGGCAAAATGTTTACCGCTTTTCAGGGCTCATCGGAGAATTCTGCAACATTCACCCGTTCGATCCTTAATAATCTGGCCCTAAAAAGATCATCTAGCTTCGGGTCTAATAGAAATAACTTACCCAAAACTATAATTTAAAAAATAATAACTTATATCAATAATAAAAAATTTTTTTTGTTTAACACAAGGTATTACTTTTTTTTAATTTATTAAAATTAAAAATAAATTGTAAAATAAAAATTTTACTTTTTTAAATAAGTTTAGTCGCTTTCGCTAAGGCTTTTAACCTTGCTATTTCTATTAACTTGCTGACCCATTATGCAAAAGGTACGCCGTTATTGTTAAAATTTAATTTCGGCTGCTTATAGAGTTACTAATTCAATATCTGTTTCATTAATTTTATTTTTTACTTTTTCACATGTTCCTTTACAGTACTGTTCACTATCGCTAAATTTATAATACTTAGCCTTAGAGGATGGTTCCCCTATATTCCGACAAGTTTTCTCTCATCGTATTTTTTTTTTTATCTTTTTTATAGATAAAAATATGAGAAAAAAAAAATTACAGGACTATGGTTTGTACCCTCTTTGGAACACAAATTAAGTTGATTAGAAATACTAAAAAAAATAAGTGTGTGTTGTTTCACTTTTTAATTTTCATAGGCTAATCCGATTTCACTCACCATTACTTTCGGAGTCTCGGTTGATTTCCTTTCCTTTCCTTACTAAAATGATTTACTTCAGGAAGTTTTAAATAAAAGGTTTCCCTTAGGATTGCCACTTTAGAAATGTAGCTTTTAGGTTGTTTACCTCCTTATTTATAAATTTGCTAATTATCCTTAATAACCCCTTTGAAATACTTTATTATTAATTATATTTAATTAATTTGATGTTAGTTTCTATATTACACATCGATACTTTTAAGATTTTGTAAAATTGGAAATTTAAGATTTTAATATTATATTACATAATATTTTGTAGTCTTATAATATGTTTTATTATGTGTTAAATTTTATAATAATTGTACAAAATTTATTATAATTTTTTATAATAATTTATTATGAATCAAATTATAGGATTTAAATTATTTATTACACTTTAGTTAAATTTTATATTTTAAATTAAATGTGTTGTATTTTTACATCTCTAATTTTATATTTTTGATTTTAAGTTTTTATAATTTGATATTTAAAACTATATTTTAGATATAATAATAAACTAAAAAAAAATTTTTTAATTTAAATAAACATAGGTTAGTTATACTAATTTAATAAATATAATATTGTTTAAAAATTATATAGTATATTTTATTCGATCGTTTTATGTTTTTTATTTTTATAATACAAATTTTGTTAAAATAAGATTAAACCTAAATTTTCCATCTTTTTTTCTTTGTTTGTTTTTTATCTTTTTGTAGTATCTAATATCTAAATAAAAAAAAAGGTTTTTTTAGTTTATTTAAGTAAAAAAAGGGGGTTAAATAGAAAACTCGTTTTCTATTTTTAAATATATATATAAATATATTATTTTTTTTATAAAAAAAAAATAATATTAAAATATTTGAGGGTTTTAATTATAATACAATTATTATAATATCACGTAATAAAAAAAATTTTTTTTTATAATTGTAAACATTTATTTAACGAGACTTTACTAAAGTATGTAAATCTATACCCAAACTTTCATAAGGTATTTGGTGTGTAATTAAAAAGTATAAACCACGAATTAATACAAAAAACCCTAAAAACATAAAAATAGGTAAATAAAAAAGAGAAACTCTAATACAAAATACTTGATATCTCAAATATAATAGAATAAATTTGTTAATTTTGCCTAATTTGTTAATAATATAATCTTTGTTAAAAAATAATAAGTTATTAGTAATATAAGCTAAAAACAATAAAAACATAAAAAATGATGTGAATAATAAAATAAATTCAATAGCTATTTGTTGACCTATTAAATCGTCCAAATAACCACTAACAGACACTGGTTTAAATAAAAAGCCTAAGTGTTGCATGAAAGTATCAAATAGCTGAAAAAGAATGCCGCTACTATCGTCACTTGAAACAAATTGATTAGCGTTTCCTCCGCTTTTGTTATTTATTATATATTTTTACTTCCGAAACTGTTTTGTTAACAAGAGTTTGATCTGCTTTATTAACAGCTTCTCTAGTATAATTATTGACAGTTTCCTGATTGACATTTTTAGGCGCATATGCTTCATCAATGCTAGGCCATTTACCTGTTTCTTTAGCAACACTGAAAGACCACAAAAATCGATTAAATCCTATAGAGTTTTCAATTGCAGAATGGTAAGCTATATTAGTAGCTGTAATACCTCCTGCCCCTAAAGAAGCAACAACTCTTAGTCTAGGACTTACACCAGGTATTCTACTTAAAGCGCCAAAAGCTCCAGCCATTGTACCTATGATAGTCATAGGTTGTGGTACACCTGAAGGCCACCATCTAGCAGGATCCTGAGGAGCATTAGAAGATTGACCCTCTGGTATATAATTTATATTATATAAATTAGTATTATTAAGATTATAAAAATCTAAATTAAAATTTAAAATTGTGTAAACTATTATAGAAGCTAATAATAGTAGAACTATTATAACATTAATTTTACATAAATTAATTCCAAAAATGTTACTTGAATTTTTGTTTTTAATTAAATTATAGCTAAGTAAAGATAAGGAAAAAAGAATAAACAAAATAAAGACAGATAGATTATAATCATAAATTTTTTTTTCTTTTTTTTTTTATAAAAAATTTTATAAGTTTTTATTATAAAATTTTTTCATATGACGCCAACAGATTAATTAGAGTATATTATCTTTATAAAAAAAAAATCGATTGTTTTATTATTTATTTTTTTTTCAAACTTAGAATATATTAAACTTGTAAGTTCAAATAAATATTTATATAAATAAAAAGGGACAGACTATAATACCAATATATTTTATAAAAATAAAATTTTTAATATAAATTTAATTTTTTTACATATAATAATATAAATATATATAGAATATAAATAAAACAAAATTTTGTTTTATTTATATTAATTTTATTTTGTCTTTGTAAAATTTTTATATTAAAAATAAAAATTCTTTTTTTTTTTGCTTGTTATCCTTTTTTGGAAATAGAAAGATCAATTACACTAAATAATACCACCTTTTAAATTTAATATTAATAAAATTATAAATATGAAAAAATCAGATTAAGAGTTAATTCAACTCTGGTTGACTGCTTGTGATAAAGATATTTGTCATTTTTTACAAATAGTGATTTTAACACTATTAATTATTTAGCAAGGTTTCACCTCTTTTTATATTATAGAAAAAATATATTTTAATTAAAGTAAATTTATCTTAATTAAATTTACCGTAATATAAAAAAAGGGGGTTAAAGTGCTATAATCAAAATAAGCTTAAATTTGAAAAGAAAAAATAATAGAAAAGTAAAAAACTTATTATTAAGTTAGAGTTAAAATACTAAATATTTTGAGATTTAAATTTTATTCTTAATTATTCTCCAAAATCTCCTCCATCATCGTCGTCGTTAAAGATATCTGAATTATTATTAGTATTATTATTATTATTATTATTATTAATATTATTATTTTTATTATCAGATTCTTGACGTCTTAAGTTTTCTTCAAATCTTTCTTGGTTTTGTAACCATTCATTTGATTTTTCTATTCCTTTTTTTTGATCTTCTTTCCGTTGTAAATATCGAGCATATCTTTTAGAAACAAAAATAGATACAAAAGTTATATACATACCATTTAATTTATATTTTCTATTTTGGATTTTAGCAAAAATAAAATTTTTTAAATAAGTATATATTTTTTTAAAAATATTGTTTGTAGAGAATATAGTTTTAAAAAAATTAGGTTTATTAAAATTTAATACTGATGATTTATGAAAAGTTCTATTTTGTTTTAAGTTGGTGTAACCAAAATGTAATAAAGAGTTAAATCCAGAAGGTTTAATCTTTAATAAATTATTATATTTACTTAATTTAGATATTTTTATATTTTTATTATAAAAAGTTGAAGATTGAGAAGAGAACTTATCGTAAGATTTTTTTGAGTTAGAAGTTAGTGTTTTATTTGAATTAAAGATCATAAAATTTGTATTTTTAAATTTATTTATTAAATTAAAAAGGGGAGATATCAAAAGCAAGAAGAACACAGAGAATACAGAGAATAAATGCTACTGCTACCGGTAATAGATTTAACCAACATAATTCAATTAGTTGGTCATATCTCATTCTGGGTAAAGTAGCTCTAAACCATACAAACATAAAACAGAATATACATGTTTTAATTCCTAATATTAAAGATTGTAAATTAAAGAAAGAATCATTAATAAACAATTGTGGCATATTGTAACCACCTAAAAAAAATATAGCTGTTAAACAAGAAAATAAAACTATAGAACTATATTCAGCTAAGAAGAAAAAAACAAAAGGTACACTGGAATGTTCAGTAAAGAACCCTGCTACTAATTCTGATTCAGCCTCTTGTAAATCAAAAGGTGTACGAGAAGTTTCAGCTAAAACAGAAATAAAATAAAAAATAAATACAGGTAATAAAGGTATAATAAACCAAATAGATTGTTGTGTTTCTATTATTGTAGTATAATTAAACGAACCTGTTAATATAATTATTATTAATACTGCAGAGCTTAATATTAACTCATAACTAATCATACTTGCTGTTGATCGTAAAGAACCTAAAAAAGCATATTTAGAATTGGCAGACCATCCACTAAATAAAATACCGTATACACCTAATGAAGATAAAGCTAAGGAGTATAGAACACCTAACGAAAAATCAGATAAAGCTAAACCCTGTCCAAAAGGTATTACACCCCACAAATTATTTATAGTAAATATAGTTAATAAAATTTATAATCTTAAATATAATAAGATTAAAAAAATTTAAAGTAAAAAATAATTTACATTAATTAATAAAGGTCTAAATTTACTTTATTTGAAACCTAATTTCTAAAGCAAGCTTGGAATAAAATAAGGTTTTGTTATTTCAATTAAAAAAGGTATTGATTTTTTGTTAATTCTTATTCTATATGTATTTAAACCACTTTTGGTTTTTTTATGATTTATTAACCCACAAGATAAAAAGAACTTATCTCTTAATATTGAAATTAAATATAAAACATCTTTTTTAGAATAAGAATGAATCTGTACAAAGCGTTAAATAACCTTTAAAATAATTAAATGAACCATCATCCAAAATCCAAAAAGCTAAAGATACTGCAGTTAGTTTATCAAAACTATTTTTAGGTACAATTTTTATATTATTATTGTTAACTTTAATATAAAAATCTTCTATAATCCAATTAAACGTAGGGTACTTCAAAGTAGAAAAACAAATATCAGCATGTATATTTTTAGTTAATATATTTAATTTTCTGTTAATCACTTTAGGTCCAGTTTTAACATAAGATTTAAAAATATCATATAAATGAGAAATAAAATCTTTGTTTTTTAAAGACATATAAAATCGTAACCTTGTATTACCTTTAATATGAGTACGTTCTGCGGTCAAATCACCTAACATTGAACCAAATATGACATCTTTTTGAAAAGTTCTGGAGCAGGAGGTGTTTTAGATCTTACATTTAATTTTGTCTCTTTAGATCTAATTATAGTACTTAAAGAAATTAATGATAATTCATTATTTTGAAATAAGTCATTTTTTAGGAGGACTAAAGAAAGATTTTTATTGTAAAAATTAGGAAAATAAAGTAAATATGTAATTGTTTCACCTTTATAATTTAATGTTGTTATTTTGATTAATATACCTAACTTAACTATAATTATATTTTATTATTTTGGACTATATCTTTAATATAAAGTTAAATAACGATATAAGATTTATATTAACTTACATTATTTCACGCGTAGTCTCTGAGGATCCTACTTTTATTTTTTTTTTATATAATATTTGGTTTCCTGCTGATTATTCTTTAATGCCACCTTTGAATTTTTTACTGTGCATAAGACCGCAAAAAAAATAGTAAGCGGGGGGTGAGGAGTATTCTAGGATTCGAATGTTCCAGCATATGGTGAAATTTTAATTAGGCCGAGGTGAAATCAACCTAACAAACTAAAAACTAATGTTGAAACTGGAGCTAAATAAAATAAAATTTTATTAGATTGAGAAGGAATTATTGTTTCCTTTACTATAAGTTTTAAAGCGTCAGAAAAAGGTTGAAGAACCCCAAAATACGAATTATCTTCCTTTAGCCATTTAATTTTAATTTAAAACAGGCAGAGTTAGAAGACGTTCTCCCTAAATAGTTTATATTTAACTATCCATTTATATTATAATAATGTTTATATTATAAAATTTTTACTCTTTCGAATAGGGTCTGACTATATCTTAAGCTAATTTTATACAGCTAACCACCTTTTAGTCGATGAACAGCATACCATATAAATTTAATTATACTTGTACAACGGTACAAGGCAAAGCAGGATATGGTACTTGGCTGCGGATTTCCTATTTCCTTTCGTACATCTATTTTGATTTTACTATACCACGAGTCATTACCTGTGCCATAAAAATATTACAATTCTTACTTAGTTAAAATAGCTTTAAGGGTTTCCCGCAATTTGATGATTATAGCAGAAGGTTCACTTCCACACGGAGGCTAAAAAGGGTTCTTACGCCTTTTCGGAGCTCCAAAAGAATATGTCTAATATCTTTAAAGTTTATTACTATAAAAAAATAACTCCTTATAAGGTTTATTTGTGTCTAAATATTGAGTTATAGTTTTGTAACTTATTTTTAATTCTTTAGCTGCAAAATTTTTAGAATTAAAGGTTGGTTTATTAGGACTAATTAAAACTAATTCGTTATTGGTTTTTTTTATAAACCCTTAATTTAATAGTTTCATTTTTTATATTTTCTATTTTAATTTATTTTATATCTTCTGAGGTAAATTGTTTAGAAAAGAATAAAACTAAACTATCATTTTTAATACTAGCTTTATTTGTATCTAAAAGTCTTAATATTGATCTATAGTCTACATTAAAATGGTATGCTGCTTTTTGCAAACTATTAAATGTACCGTAAAGAGAATCTGGATTTTTTTGCATCATATACCCAAACCTCGCAATTATTAATTTTTCTTAAACTAGACAAATTCAAAAGTTTTTCTGTTTGAGTTTTAGTTAGTTCTTTACTAAACAAATAGTAACCGTTAATACCACCTATAATCCAGCTATCTATATGGTTTCTGATAGTTATAGATTGTACATTAAAAAAACTCGCACCAGCTTCTTTAGAATTAAAATGTAATATTTCACCTTTAACGTTATAAGCTAAAACTTTATTAGGTAAATTACTTTGAAGTTTGAGTTCTTTAATCGCTTCACATTTTAAACCATTAATAAAATAAAAATCACTTACAGCCTCAGTAAAAAACAAGTTGTTACTATAAGGCACATTTGTATTTAGATATCTTTTGATGGTCTCTCTAGATACATTTATCTCTTTACTTAGAGTATTAATACTATCAGACTTAACAAAATCTTTACTTATTTGACCTTTTAAATAGATATAAACAAATATAGGTATCCCAATATGTTTATTATCAAATTCTAATTTTTTTTTTCTCTTTTAATTTACCATATAAAGTATCATATATTTTAAAATAACTAAAATTACTTTTTAACACAATATTCAATAAAGGGAAATAATTTTTGTAAATAGAAATTTTCTCTTTCAGGTTGAACATTAAGATCACAAATATCAATTATAGTAAAATTGAATTTATCCCTGCCTACTAAATTAGCAAATAAATGGAATTTGTCTTTTACTCTCGTTTTTAAATGAATCTGTAATCTAATTTTAAAAATTTAGGCTCTTCCTATATAATAAACACTTAAATCTTCTTTAAATTGGATCAAATAAATACCACCTTTATTATTATACTTATTAAAAATTAAAGATCTTTGTTCAGTAGAAGTAATGTTTTTACAAGTATCTACAACCTCTAAATCAAATAAATTAACAGGAGCTATTCTATTTTTATATTGAACTTTAATTAAATCATCGTTATTTTTAATACTTAATCTAGGTTTAAAGCTATGAAAAATTTTTGTTTGACATTAATCTTTTGAAGGTTTCTTTCCTTTACCTACATAATTAGGGCCTACTCGTCGTTGGTGAGCAGCTAATTGTTTTCTTTCTATTATAGTCATAAATGCTATGGCTAATAATATAGGTACTAATACTATTATCACATCTAATAAGCTAAATGAGATATTAAATAAAGTTATAAAATTTGTGTTATTTGTCATTTTTGTTTTTTTAATTAAAAAAAATTTTTTTTTTTCCATTTGACCGGCCCTTAAAGGGGTGTGTTATTTGTTGTTCTTTTATCTTTTTTTTTCTTATCTTTATGCTTTTTTTAGCTTTAAAAAAACCTTTATTAGCATTTAAATAATAAAAATAAAGATCAAGTAAATTAAATATACCTAAGCATCCCGCATATCAGAGTATATTCAAAAATGTATATTTTTAACTAAAAATTTTAAATTTTGACTTAAATTTTATATTTTTACTAATATAGTATTTGTTTATATTATAATTTTTGTAATTATAAAGGTTAAATTTTTATATTAATAAATATAAATCAAATAAAAAAATAATAGAGAAAAATGAAACAATAATATATCCAAATCTTCAGTATATTTATTTACTCTTATTTACAACTTTAATAAATAGAAAGTCTTTTTCTAATGATAATATTAAAAATTGTAATAAAGAACAATTAAGTATAATTTACTTTTTTGACTTTTTTGTTAAATATAACAGATCAAAAGTAAATACTTAACACTTTATTAGCCTTGATTAAGCAAGGTCTAGGTAAATTTCATTTTTAGTTTTTTTTTATATTTTTTTTTTTCTTATTTTAAGATAAATATTATCTATAAAAATAGGCACAGCACTATTTTTATATTTATAATCTGATTAAAAGTTTTATTATTTAATAAGTTAATTTAAATTTAATTTTTATTTTGACTTTTAATTGCTAAGTTTTATTTTAATTTTATTAAGTTAAAATAAAATATTTAATATTAATATATTTGTATAAAAATTAATTGTTGTTATAATTTTATATATATATTTTTTTTTTTATAAAGATGTGTTATTAAAAATTATAAAATAACAAAAAAAAATTTTTTTTCAAGGTTATAAAAATTTATACCTACCTTTATTTTTTTTTGAGTTATTTTAATTATTTTTTTTAGTGCAATTCTATTGCGTCTTTGATGTATGAGCAAGTAAGTATTGAAAATACATATGCTTGAATAAATGATACAGCTAATTCTAGACCCATAATTGCTAAGAATACTGCGAAAGGAATTATAGTTAATACAGCTACTAATAAGCTACTTGCAAACATTTGATATAGGAATGTTGACAAGATTTTCATTAATGTGTGCCCTGCACATAAATTAGCAAATAGTCGAATTCCTAAACTGAAAGCTCGGGCACTATAACTTAATAATTCAATTAACACTAATAAAGGAACTAAAGCTAATGGTGTTCCAGAAGGTATGAAAAAAGCAAAGAATCTTATTTTATGAATAAATAACCCTAATATTGTAACACCTATTAATATAGTAAAGGATAAACCAAGTGTAACTATTATAGAAGTTGTAACAGTGTAAGAATATGGAACATTACCAATTAAATTTGCTATTAGCACAAAAAAAAATAAAGAATAAATGAAAGGTAAATAGATTTCATTTGCACTACCTACTTGATCTCTTACTAATGAATTTACACTGGCAAAAGAACTTTCTAGCGCTATAGACCATTTAGAAGGAACTAATTTTGTATTGTTATTAGCTATTAAATGTAAACTAAGAACTAAGATTAGAACTAAAAAACAGTATAAAGCCAAATTAGTTAAAGTGAAATTTAAATAACCTAAAATAGGAGCATTTAAACCTATTAAATTAGTTACTTCGAATTGTTCAAGAGGGGAATTTATAAACATTAAATTAGAAATATTCATATTTGTTTTATATTTTTAGTTCTCATACTATATTTTCTACTTTCAGTTTAAATTAAAACAAACTAAAAAAAAATTTTTTTGTTAGTTTGTTTATCTATTATTTTATTAGTTAATAAACCTTTAATAAATACGATAGTTTAATTAAATTTAGAATTTCATATTTATTGTTAGTAGAAGGATAGATTACAAACAAGCTTATTTAATAAGCAAGCCTCGCACAAAGGTGCTCGAATGAGATTTAGATACTGATGTGTTTTATATAGGGGGTTTTAATTTTTAATTATAAATTTAAATTTAGTTTAATTAATAAACATAAATTTATTAAATTTTTATAGGGTTTAATAAAATAAAATAATTATAGTTATAATTATTAAAATATAATTTAATTAACAAAAAAAAATTTTTTTTATTATAAATTAGGTGCTGACCATAAGTACACAAATGCATACAAGAATAGCCAAACAACATCTACGAAATGCCAATAGGCAATTGCAGATTCAAGACCTACATGATGAGTTGTAGTAACATGGTGATTTAATATTCTAATAAATTGTACACCTATAAATATTGTACCAATTATAACATGTAATCCGTGAAGACCAGTAGAAGCAAAAAATACTGTTCCATATACAGAATCAGCTATAGTAAATCCGGCTTCACTATATTCATATCCCTGTAAACCTGTGAATAATGTTGCAAACAATAAAGTTAAGATAAAACCTAAAATTGTGCTTCTTCTATTGCCTTTAATTATAGCATGGTGAGCATATGTAATAAAAGCCCCTGAAGATAATAATAAAATAGTATTAAGTAAAGGTATAGCAAATGGGTCTAATACTTGTATTCCTAAAGGAGGCCAAACCCCACCAATTTCAACAGCTGGAACTAAACTGGAGTGGAAATATGCCCAAAATACAGAGAAGAAAGCCATTACTTCACTTATAATAAAAAGAGTAAAACCTATAGTTAAACCTCTTTTTACTTGTTCAGTGTGACTACCTAAATAAGTACCTTCTATTACAACATCTCTAAGCCATAGAGCCATTGCTGTACTAAGTAATATAACCCCTAAGTTTAAAAAATAACCTCCATAATTAATTCCATGCATATACATTACAGCAGATAAAGTTAACACTAATAGTGCAAAACTTGAAGCTATGGGCCAAGGAGAAGGGTCTACTAAGTGATAAGGATGAGTTTGATATCTTTGTCTAATTAAATTTATATTCATATTTTTTTTTGTTTTTGTTTTTTTTTTTTATTTTATAAAAAATATTTTTATAGATATATTTTTTCATATGACGCCAACACATTATTTAGAGTATATTTACTTTTTTGTCATTGTTTACTTTATTCTTTATGATTTTTCAAAATCGATCAGTTTATTATTCTTTTTTTTTTATATATTTTATATCAATAATTATTTATTTGACTTAATTATCTTAAATAAAAATATTAAAAATAAATTATATGTAACAAAGCAATAATTAGAGCTGGACTATATTTTTATTTATTACTTAAATTTTATAATAATAAATTATAAATAAATTACGCTAAATAATTTCCCCTCTTAATTCTTTTTAATATAAAAAAAAATTTTTTTTTAAGATTAAGAGTTAATTCAACTCTGGTTGACTGCTTGTGATAAGATTAAATCTAGTAAGTACTATTTTAAGTTATTTTTTTCTACTTAAAATAGTTCAATAGAACTATTCTTTTTTTTCTTTAAATAATTTTAAGAGATAAAAAGAATTTTTTTTTTTCATAATTATTTTGTTTTAACTATATTTTATATAGTTAAATTATTTTTAACGTTTGCGATATTGAATGCTGTGTGTTCTAAAATTCTTATTGTTGGAACTAAAACCAAGAACCACGCAAAAAAGAAAACAGTATACATTTTTCCTCTTTCTAAATAAGGTGAATAACCTTAATTACTATGGTTTGCAAATAAATAAATATTAATAACCCTTATTTAAATTATAAATAAAAATATAAAAATTTTTATTTTACTAAACTCGTTTAATTGTATATTTTTTATCATCTAATAATAACCTGTTTTTAATCTTCTTTGAACAGTTTTTAAAGAAACGTTAAAGAAAGAAGCTACTAACTCATAAGTCGTAAGAGTAGAAAAAGGATTAGATTTTTCATCAAATATTTGAATCAGCACTGTTTTCTTTTTTTCAATTTTATTTTTAGAAGATAGATTATTATAATTAAAATATTGTTTTGTAATACAAATTAAATAACTTAGGGATAACCTAAATTTATTCGTAATAATTAGAGTTGAACTATTATTTGGAAAACTGATATTTTTTTTCAGTTGCTACTTCAAAAGCAGTATTTTCTATTACTCCAATTGAAGGTACAATGATTAAAAACCATGAGAAGTAGAATATAGTAGCTACTTGCCCTATTTCTAAGTATGGTGTTGTAGGATGACAAGCACCTATCCACATTAAAATAAAGAAATTAACTATAAAGAACCAATGAGCTAATTTCATTAAAGGTCTAAATTGACTACCTCTGATAACAGATAAATCTGTAATAGGTAAAACTAATAGAATTAGCAAAGACCCAAACATTGCTATAACTCCTAATAGTTTATTGGGTATAGATCTTAAAATAGCATAAAATGGTAACAGATACCATTCAGGTACAATAGAACTAGGAGTGCTCATTGGATTAGCTGGGATATAGTTATCGCTGTGACCTAATACATTAGGATAATAGAAAACCATAATTGATAAAACTAAGAAAAATGTAAAAACAGTTATTAAATCTTTAAATACAAAGTAAGGATGCATTGGTATTCTATCTCCATTATTTGAAATACCTATAGGATTGTTTGAACCATGAACATGAAGAGCTATAAAATGTGCTACTACTAAACCTGCTAGCAAGAATGGTAATAAGAAATGTAATGAGAAAAATCTATTCAGAGTTGCATTATTAACACTGAAACCTCCCCAAACTACAAAAAATTAATGATAAAAAAATTTAAATTTTATCTTCACCAGTTAACGGTGTTTAGACTATGTCTTCAACCTAATTTCTAGGTTGTGGGGTTCTCGTGTCGAGCTTATTGTTGGTATTACTCACTCGTTAGTCGTTGAACGTTCTTGACACTTTTATTTAAATAAAAATTCTCATTTTTTAGGACAAAAGTTTATTTAAATTAATACCGAATCAAGCTCCGCTGCAAGTAATCTAAATTAAACTTATTAAAACCGAGCCAAACAAATGGAATAATAAGTGGGCTAATTAATTAAGACGTTCTTGCAATTCTCCCCATTTGCCACTAAAACATTACTGTTTTAAGGAGCCAGTTTTTGAAACAAAGTAAAATTTAACAACCTAGTACTTTTTGCAGGTAAAATGCAATAAAAATTTATTTAGGAAAATTAAGATTTTTATAACGATAACTATTTTGTAAATCAGATAACCATTTAAAGTATTGAATACTTTTCAATCCTATTAAAGGATGTAAACCTGAAAACGAAAAAAAATTAATTACTTTTTGTATCTCGCTTTTAGAACAAACGGAAAATTGAACAAATATGTTTTTTTCAAAACTAATTTTACGTTTAGTCTCAAATAAAAGTTTAAACGCTTCAAACAACTGGACATGAATTCGTTGTTTTAATTGAAAACATCCATCTTTATTTTTTTTTATAAAAAAAGAAGCTTCAACATTTGTAAACCCAACTAACCAGTTTTTAAAAAACCCTAATTTAAGATAATCTGAAGCTGTATTAGGTAATTTAAATGATGAATATATATTGTTAACGTTCGGTATATCAGAATAAGATTTTAAATTGTTTTTAAAGATGTGCATAGCTAAATCAAATTGTTCTTTTCTGGTTTTAGTTAGAAAAAATATATTGTGATGTATTAATAATGGAAATAAAACTTCTTGTATATCTGTTTTATTAATTATTAATTTACAATTTGGGTTTAGATGATCTCTGTATATTCTTATTTTTCCTAATTTTAAAACTGAATGAATATATTCTAAAGTAGATAAATCTTCTAAACTTAAGCCGATTACCATTCTGACCGCTATAAATCCTTTAGATGTTTTAGCTATTTGAATATAACCAACTCCGTCAATTAAACCAACTAAAAAAGATACAAACTGATAAGGAATTAATAGATATTCCTTTTTATCTAATCTTAATTGTTTACCTTTTTTCAATGCATGTATGCTAATTGTACCTACTGTTGGTAACACCGTTAAAACACTGTTTTTAACAATTGTATTACCACACGTTGTTAAAAATACTGTAGCAAAACTATAGTTTGACTCAACTAAATCTTGTCCAAAAAATGGAATAGCACTTAATAAGTTAGTAATTACTGTAGCCAAGTTTTAAATAATTTAATTAATGATCTCAAATTAGATCTTTTCCTCTTATTATTAAACGTAAAATAATAAGAGGAAAATTTCCTTTAATTAAAATCCTGTACTTTAACTTTTTTGTTGATGTTTAAAATTTGTTGTTTGTTAAAGCCTTGGATACTGTTTAATCAGTATAAACTTCGAGTGCACATTAAATATCATTTCAGATACCCATAATTGATCCACTCTGTCGAGATATTCTAAAATACCCACGGTCTTAACAAAGGAACATGCTTTTGACCTGTTTTCAATTATGTTGCCTTATTGTAATTAATATTTTTATTTAGATATTACATATTATTAATGAAATAATAAGACTATATTAAAACAACTAAAGGACATATAACAAGATATATACAAAATTAAATCATAAATTTAAATTTCATAGAAGGAAAAATATAAGATTTTATATTTTGTTTTATTTTTATAATGTTATTAGAATTAAACTCTAAGAAGTTATTGTTAACAAAAATTTTTTCTAATTTAAATCTATTTTCCAAAAAACGAATTAAATTGTTAATTTCTTTTTTATTAAATTGTTTTACACTTACATATAAATTTTTATTGCTTATAATACCTTCGTTCATTAACCAAAAAGCCAAAGACTCTTCATTAAAATAAACCCTAAAATCATAAGGAATATTTTTATGGGTATTATTTAGGTACCATTTATTATATAAAGTTAAATTATTATTCTTATCATATGTTTGTAAAATCATTATTTTATTTAATTTACCTTTCTTAATTAAACTGGTATTAATTTTAGGTAAGTTTTCTGGACAATAACCTAATTTATAAAATATATTATGAATATGTTTCATATATAAAATATGTTTATCTTCTATTTTTATTTTTAGTTTTAGGGTTTTTTTACTTTTAAAAATAAAACTTTCTCCTAATAATAAACCATAAATTAAATGTAAATAAGAATTATTGATTACACACTTTATTGGTATTAGAATTAATAGTCTCTGTTATATTAGTTTTTAATTTAGTCATTTCAACATTTCGGGCATTATTATTATTGTTAATGTCATTATTATCATTATTACTATTTTTGTTATTATAACTTATACTATTAGAAATAGTTTTAATTTTGTTTATATTTGTAATAATTTGTTTCCAATTTTCAAACTGTAAGTTTTTTAAGCCTAATAATTTGTTATTTTCAAAAAAATTTACAATAAAATTTAGATCTTTTTTTGAAGAGAAAGATATTCGATAAACGTTAGAGTTTTCTGGTTTAATTTGATGATTAAATGATTCTTTACCTTTAATAAAATAGTGAATAGCTTTAATAAGATGGTAATTCTCTATCCCAGATTGCACTATTGAAAAATGAGCTGTACCTTTAGATTTAATATGAAAACTACCCTCAGCTACGGTAAAACCTACTAACCAATTATAAAAATAAGGTAATTTTATTATTTCTGAAAAATCTAAATTTTTATTTACACTATTAAATAAGTTATCAATTTCTTGTAAATTTAGATTTTCCCAATGTTTAATATTATTTTCTATGATATATTTAAATAAAAAAAATTGTTTTCTTCTATTGTAAGATAGAAAATTAATATTTTTAAAGTTTAAATAAGGATAAATAATATTTAATATATCTTTTTTATATATAATTAATCTATATTGGTTTTTAGTTTTAGAATAGTCAATTTTACCTACACCTAATTTATTAACTATCAAATTTAATAAGTCTTTATCTTTAAATTGTAAATTAATTCCCAATCTTATTCTAATAGTTGATTTAGGTTTATTATTTGTATTTTTATTATATTGTTTTTGAGGCCCTATATCAAAATAACCATCGCCATCCAGAATGCCAACGAATTTTTCTATTAATTTACATATATCCTTATCGTCAAATATAGAATCTAAACGATTAGTATTATTAAAATAAGAACTTGATAATTGTAAATTTCTTTTTATAGTAATAGGTATAAAAAAAAATAAATTTTGAGAATTAACAATAAAAAAAAGAAGTTTACCCCACAGCGACATCTGTCCGTAAGGTAAAACATACAAACTTACTTTTTCTTTAAAGCTTAAAAATTTTTAGTTTAAATATAAAGAAAAAGCAGAATAACTTTGATTTCGTATATTCTAATAGTCAAAGTGAGACTATCAAGTTTCGACTGTGCAATAAATATCATTTCAGATACCCATTAGTGACCCAGTCTGTAGCGATTATCTAGATAACCGACGATCTCTACTTTAATTAGAATTAAAATTTTTGATCGTTTTCACTAATATTGCCAAAGAAATTAAATTTCTTTAATAAACCTGTCGGTTATTCCACTTTAATTCTATTTTTTTCTAGAAATTGCATAGAAATTAATACTTGTGGGACTATAGTCTAAATTTAAATTTTTATTCTATTTATTAATATATTTAACAATAAATCGTCTTTTTAATATTTTTTTTTCAGTAGTTAAAGCTCTTCTAATTGTTTTGACGTTACAATTTATAGCTTTAGCTGCCTCGGTTAGACTTTTAAATTCCCCAAAAATAGTTAAATCTAAATTAAACAAGATTAAAGATTTAGAATTTTGTTTCTTATTTAATATAGATTTTTCAGATAAATTTATTTTTGTTCTATCTCTAGATAAGGCTTTTTCTCTCATTTTTTTTCTAGTTTCAATTGAGAGATTTTTACCTTTATTTAAATTACCTATTTTAATACGACGTTCTAAACTATAATTAGTTTTCATTTTGATTCTATCTATTTCTGTATGTTTATAACCAAAGCTAGAGCCAGCCTCAGTTAAAATATTATAATTAGGTAATAAAGTTTTTAAATAAAAATCTTCTCTATCTATTAATTTTTTATTATTTTCTTTATTAACTATTTCAGGAAACAATTCTAAAATTAAAAATGCAAAGTTAGATAGTTTATATTTTCGAACTGCAAATTTTACAACTTTACTTCCTCTAAAATATATTAAATGATTAGAAAATCTTGCAAAAAATCTACCTGTTGAAGCCGAACCGATATAATAATCTAAAGTAACCTTGTTTAAAACTAAATAAATACCACTAAGACCTTTAGTTTCTCTCAGAATTTTATTTTTTGTTTCATTTAAATGTAAATCTTCATATGAATATACAGGAGTTAATTTATGTTCTAAAATAAAATTAACTAAAACCTTAGATTTGTCATTTAAATTTATCTTTAAATCCTTAGACAAAGGTGTATAGCTTAATAAATTAGTAATATTAGAAATATTTCTTTTTTGAATAAATAGTCTATTGTTATTTACAATAACAATTTTTTTGGTTTTATATTTTAATAATTTCTGATTATTAATATTAAATTTAGACCATTTTGGGCTATCTTTATAACCCAGGAAAGCGGTAGCTATCATAACTATAAAAATAATAACTCCGATTGTCCATACTAAAGTTCTAGGTGTTTTATATGAACTATAAAATAATCCTCTAGCAATGTGCAATAAATATTTGTTTTTTTGATATTTTATGAAATATCAAAAAAAAATAATCCTTTAGAGAATTAAAAATAAGGATTATATCTTAACCTTTCGATTAAGTTTAGATCATATCATATTCTTAATTAATATTGAATTAAACTACTTTCTTATATAATTAACATTAATTAAAAAACATTAACGTGTGATCGTTGAGGATCCTACTACTATTGTAAACAAAATAAATAGTCTGGTTTCCTGCTGATTGCCCCTTTTTTTTTAATAAAAAATTTTAAGATTTTCACTAATTGTCTATTAAAGCAATTTAAGTACTTAAAGCTTAAGGGTATTTCAGCAAACAGTTAATATCTATTTACATAATTTAGTAGAAATTAATATAAATAGGCCCACAAAAATTTAATAACAATAAGCTATTAAATTAATCTGAGTTAAATTGACTAATAGGTCTTGAGTATAAAGTATATTTACCTTTGAAAACTTTATTTGTATCAATATAGTTTTCGATGTTACTTACTGAAATTGCACCTATCGCTTTACTACCTTCTCTGTAACTATGAAAAGGTGATCCTGGTATTTCTTTCCCATTTATATATATATATACTTTATACCCTTTTCTACTTCCTTTTTGTAAAGCAAAAACTTTCGCTAAAGTAAAATGATTTTTTCCAGAATGAATATCAAAAATAGGTTTAGTCTTAAAAAGAGATTGTATTTCCTCAATGTCTAAAAAATCTGTGACATTTGAAAAAAATCTTTTTGAATTCATATTATTAGATAATTTTAGTAATATTGTTTTACCTTGAGGTGTTTGGTGGTAACCATGTACTATTAAAAATAAACCTAAGCTCCATATTTTAAAATCAACACCTTTTCTACTTAAAAAAGTTAACTCATTGAAAAAAGGAAATATATATTGAAAAAGTACATCTGTGTCAGTAATCAACAATTGAGAAGCTTTAGTTTTACTATTTATACTACACTTAGGTTTACTTGGTACAACCAAGTCACTGTAAATAGGATAAATTTTTATATTTTGTAGGAATGTAGCTATAGCCTCTAATACTTGTTTATCTTTTTGAGTTATTGAAAAAACTGCTTTAGAGTTAGTAAAATAAAAAGAACCATCTCCTTCTACAAAACCTAATAACCAATATTTATTAATCATATCTTTAGTTAAGTTGTAACCATCGTAACTAGCCCTTAAACTATTTATACGGGTTTTAAGTTTAAGTATATTATTGTAAATATCTTTATCTATTTTATGACCTTTTTCTTTAGCTACTTTTTTCAAAAATATAGCTTCTCTCCAATCTTTATAATTTAATTGATTGTGAGTCAATAGAGGATATTTATCAAATATTGGTATTAGTGTTTCTACTATTGTTTGAAAAGCGTGTACCCTATAACTACAAGTTTTACCCTGAATAGAAACTATACCTATCCCCAACTTATTTCTAATAAGATATAATACAGCGGAATCTTCTATATGAAGAGTAATTTGAAAAACAAAATGTACTTCACTATTATTTTTAATATTAATCCAAAAAGAGCCCTCTGCATCTGTAAAACCAATAAACCATTGAAGAAACTCTTTATCGTAATTTAATCTTTTTGTGCTGTTATTAATTAAACTTAAAGAGTTTTGTACAGGTTTAAATATAGTTAAAAATTGATCTAACATATCATTCTTAAAAAAATCTAAAAAAGTAAACGTAGACCTATTATTAGTCTTTTTATTTAATTTTAATACATTAAACTTATTGTTAAAATAAATTTTTATCATTTGAGCATAAACAAAAATAAAGAAAAATGAAGCTACATTTGCATGAGTATATCTTAATATATAACCAGCGTTTACATCTCTCATAATCTAATTATTAACTTTATGATCTTTATATTATTTAAAGTCATAAAGTTAAATAGAATAAATTAAAAATTTTTCTCCCTTTTCTTTTATTTTTACAATAGACAAACAACCTTCTGCATCTTTAAAATCTACAAACCAGTCTAACCAGTTTTTATTCACATTTTTAAATTAGTGTTTAGAGTTAAAGAATTTATAAATATAGTATTTGTTTTAGTATTAAACGAAGAAAAAAAAAGATTGAAAAGGTATTAATATTTTAATCTATTTCATTAAATAACATTTCTATTATTTATAGGACTCTGTCTTCACTTTTTCACAACATTCACTTTTTTTTAGTAAAATAAAATCCAAAGTTACTGAAGTAAATTAAGGCTTTGCGTTTTAGTCTCTGAGGATTTTAAATCTATATTTAATTTTATGATTTATTTTCCTGCTAATTGTCCATTATAATATACTTGAAATTATTACTATTTTTGTTTCAAAATTAGTATCCAAGTCTTTAGGAGTTCCAAGCACATAGCAAAGTTTAAAGAACACATTATAGAGATATTATATGTTCTACAGAATTAAATGCTAAATCTATATGTGGTGTATAATGCATAGCAAGAAATACTCCCGTTAAAATTTGTATTACTAAACAAAGTCCTAATAATGAACCAAAATTCCACAAATAACTAATATTTGCAGGCTGAGGCGAATCTATCAAATAAGAATTAGCTAACCTTAAAATGGATTGTGACTTTAATATTCTCATATGTTTACTAATTGTTATTTCGTTAATTATATTCCAATTTTCCGATACCGTCTTTACTACTAAAACTTTTATTTTAGTTAGGTTTTACTCAGTTAAATTTTAAAACAGTTTTTAATTGAAAATAGCAGTTGCTAATATTTAATTTGCAAAACCAAAAGAGAAAAAAACTAAATACTATAGTAAATAGATAGCCCCTTAAGGGTTTTTAGTAGGGATTATTTTAATATAGTTTTAAATACCTTAGATTAAGCTAAAAAGGCTTGTGTATATATATATAATATAAATAATAAAATTAATAGTAATCTAATTAATAAAATTTTATAAAAAGTTTTATTTATTTAAATAAAAAATTTCATAAGAGTTAAAGTAAAATAGGGATAAATATTAAAAATTTAAGCCCTAATAAAAAAAATATAAAAATAATAACAAAAATTTTATTTAATTATTTTTGTTAAAAAAATTTAGATTATATAATTGGTTATTATTTAAAATTTAATTTCATTTTTTAGTTATTCTACTTAAGAAATAAGATTTAATTTAATTTCTTAAAGGTATAACTGTTTTGTGCTAGTCATTGTGTTTTATAAAAATATTTTAATTTTAATAGTTTTAATTTATTAAATAAATATAAATTAAATTATTCTGTTAGAAAATAAAAAATACTAATAATTATTTTAATTTTCTATATTTTTAAGCCCAAGAAGACTCGAACTTCTACCTGTTTTCCATCAAAAAACTATTCTACCCTTAAATTACAGGCTTTACATTTTCATAATTTAATTTATTAAAATTATTTATATTTTTAAATTCGGGCACTGTGAGATTTGAACTCACGACTTCTATAAAAAGTTCTCGTTTTCAAGACGAGTGCCATAAACCAGACTCGACCAAATACCCTTTTTTAATTTTTAATTTTATTAAAATATTATTCACTTTTAAAAATATTATTACCTTAATTTCATTTTTGTTTTAATTTATATTTAATATAATTTGTTTTATAATGCAAAATCTAGAATTGATAATTATATTTTTAGTAAATAAAAATAGGCATCAAGAGGAATTGAACCTCTGGAAAAAGGTATTAACAGTACCCCGCAATAACCACTCTGCCATGATACCTGTTTTTGTATTTTTAAACTTTTCAAAATACAATTTTTTGCCTTTCATTTTTTTTATATATACTCTGTATAGATGTTAAATATAAAAGGTTTTTAGTTTTTTACGAAAGGTTTATGATAGGCGCGACTCGAACACGCAAGCTCTCCCACCCAAAGGGAGTGACAAGCCAGTTTGTCTTCTATCATTTAAAATTTTAAGTTATACTCTTTTATGTGAAAACACACTGTTTTTTTTATACAATATAAACTTTATAAAATAAATAAATACATAATATATAGTTAATACAGTTAATAAAAAAAGTGTTATATTTTTAAGTAATATAAAGATAAAAATTTTTAAATAAAAAACTTTCCATTTTAATTGTTTTTTTAGCGAGATAAGACCGAAGGGAATTGAACCCTTATAATATCCATTATGAGCGAACTGCATTAACCGATTATGCTACAGTCTTTTTTTGAGCAGTAAAGGAATCGAACCTTTTACGGTTAAAAACCAATTCTTTTACAGAGAACCACCATTACCAATCGGATCACCTGCCCTTTTGGTTCTGTTTTTAAATTAAACATTGTACAAAAAGGTTTTATAATTAATAATTAACATAAAGTACCTCTTTTATGTCAATTTTAAGTTTTTATTTTACAATTTTAAATTTTACTAAAAAAAGAAAGATAGAGATCTAGATAAGATATTTATATAAATTATCAGTATTTAATATTGTTTGAGTTTTAGTTCAATATAGTTATAAAACACAAAGACTAATTATAATTTATTTCTTTGTTCTATCTTTAAATTAAAGATTTCATTTTTTATATTACATCTATTATATTTAAAATTTATTTTTTAAAGATAAATAAATACAAGTAAAATAAGTAGATATTACTTATTTACATAAAATAAAGCTGTTGACATCTAAAATATAAATGATATATAAATTGAAACAATTAGTAAAAAATAAATAATAAATTAAATTATATTATTAAATTTTGTATTAAAATAAAAAAAAAATTTTTTTTTTTATTTGTAAATTAAAATCAGTATATAAAAAACATAACAATAATAAGGGTTAATAGAAATAAATTTAAATTTGTTTTTAAAATTTGAATTAAAGAGAATCTAGGAAGCTTAAATAATTTTCTACAGAAACTGCTTCTATTGCAGTAGGCATAAACCCGTGATATACCCCACAAATTTCAGAACATTGACCATAGAAAACTCCTGTTCGTTCTGTTAATAAAGAAACTTGATTTAATCTACCTGGACAAGCATCTATTTTTAAACCTAATGAAGGTATAGCGTAATCATGAATTACATCGGCCAAGTAAATATTATTAATTATTTTATTTTTACTAATGTGAAAGGGAAATTTTATACAACAGTGGAGACAAAATATACAGTTTTACTAAAGCTTGTAGTTTAGGCATGCTTTCTTATAATATATATTCCAGGTCTGTTATACTTCCTGATTGGAATAACTACCTGTACACAAGACTAATCCTTTGTTTAAAACAGCTCCATCGCCCGTAACCCAATGAGTTATAGCAATGGGAGTTAATAAATCATAAATGTTATCTGGGATTACATTTTTCTTCTCTATAAAATAGTTTAAATAACTCATTAAAACAAGGTAAATATAATGTATTAAATTGTAAGTCATAGTAATTTCCCCTTTCCGTTTAGCTTTTGTTAAATGCCGAAAACTAGAACAATAAGGATAAAGAGACAGAAAGGAAACAAGCACACAATAAGCTCGTTCAATGTATTTTTTAAATTTAAATCTAGTATTAGAATTTAGACTATGTTTTTCTAAGCAACCATCTAATAATAGTTTACCTCCTATTACAGAACAAAAATTCGGAGTTAAAACCATTAAGTTTTGTAAAGTTTTTGAAAACCTGTCTATATCTAATGTGGACCCTAAATAAAAACCATAGAGAACTAAATTTTTAGAGTTATATTATTGTCTTTTCCGATTGTTTCTATTTGGCTACAAGAACTTTGTTTACAATTAACTAAGAATATTGCGTTCTTCTTTTATTTTTTTTCTCTATATTAATTGATAATATTTACTTGGACTATTTCTTAATCTTAAAAAAGATTTCTCGCGTGTAGTCTCTGAGGATCCTACTCTCAAGGTAAAGAATCATAATTTGGTTTCCTGCTGATTGCTCTTTGTGTTAATTTAATCTTTGTTACGCATATTATAAAAATAGGTAGATTAAATATTAGAGGTTTCCAGCATATAGCGAGATTCGAATTAAATTTAAAATTTAATAAAATTTAAATTTAATAAGGGCAAGATGTCTTACCTGTAACAATTAATCTTATATGTGTATCAACAGGTACAACAACTCTGTTATCAACATCTAATAGTCTAAATTGACCTAATTCTAAGTCTGATTCAGGTATCATGTAAGAGTCAAATTCAATAGGATCACCACTTTCAGTAACATAATCACTATATTCAAAACTCCAATACCATTGATGCTAGATAAATAAAATATTTTATTTATCTAATCGACTGTACATTAAGCAATATATTTTTATTCTATTAAAAATTTTTTTTATATCACCCACCAGTGACCCAGTCTGTTGCAATAAACAATATAACAAGCTAAACTTATTTACTGACAGTCTTGTATTCTTAAACGGTATTAAATTTTAATAATATTTTAACTGTTTTCACTAGTGTCGCCAAAGGAACATAAAAAAATAAGACATTAAAAATAACTTATAGTTTATTTTCCTTAAAGAATTCTGTCAAATTCTTAGAGAGATATTAAATTAATATTTCTCACGACTATCATATATTTGTGCTTATTAATTAATCATTTATATAAGATTAAGGTAAAACAGTGTTTTTAATTAGTTTAGTTAAATTCTTAATCTTAATATAAAAAAGACAAAAGTAATAAAGCAAGTAAAAAGAACTTAATAATACAATACTTCACACCTTCTCTTAAGTTAGTTTGAATAAACAAATGAAAAATAAAATAGTTAAACTAAAAAAGAATATAATAGACTTATACTTATTTAGAAAATAAACCTAATTTTTAAAACATAGTAACAGGCAAATAGTATAAGGTAAAAATTTATTTTCTATTAAAGAAAATATTTAATATAAACTAATTAAGTATTTCTTGTGTAAAATACTTTGTCTAATATAAAATTTAACTCCTTCTCCAGTTATATTTTTTGCTTACCCTTCTCCTAATAATAAAACGGTTATAACAGAAATTACATTACCTCTTTAATATCCGGTTCTATTAGCTTTATAGCTCTATATTAGGTATAAAATTTATTTTTAGGTTTATATAAAGAAGAGTTTAAGTCTAACATTATGTAAAGTTTTTTTGTTAAAAAGTACCTTTTAAAATAAATTTGGATCCTATAAAGATTAAGTGTTTTTGGTGATTGTATTAAGTTGTTTTGACCTAAAATGAAATTCCAGGTGTCTTTTTTTTTTATTAAATATATATGATTTCAGGCCATTTTTAAAAACCTGTAACTTTAATTGTAATAGTTGGTGAAATTACTTCATCTAATAAATAAAGTAATCTGAAAGAAGGAAAAGCAATAGCAATTAAAACTAGAGCAGGAACTATAGTCCAAATTAGTTCAATTAATGTCGATCAAAATAAATAGTTTCCTATTTAAACGGATTATATCTTCATCCTTATTTAATAATTTCCCTTTGGGAGAAGGATGTTTCGCGTATAATCTCTGAGGTTCCTACTCTCTTTATTTTGTTAAAGATTTGGTTTCCTGCTGATTGTCCAATCTCTAGGATTATCACTATTATAAAGTACTTAGAGCTTTAAGGAGTTCCCAGCATATAGCGAAATTTATATTCATAGGTTTTGAAATCTAAAATTATTGAGATGAAAATCTATATATATCTTTAAATATTTCACCTTAATTTTTATACCTCGTTACAGTACTTTTACTTATACCTAAAAATTTTGCAGCTTTTCTTATTGAAATAAAAAAACCTATTAATTTAAAACCTTTCTTATCTTATTTTTCATAAATATTAACAGAACTACCTTTTGCTAAAGTCATTTTTAATAAAGTATCATCAGGTTGTTTTCTTCCTAAAGTTTTTTGTCTCATCAATTCTTTAGTTTTTTCTGATTGAGATTCGCCAAATAAAGAGTTATTTACACCTTCTTTTTTTTAACTCATCAGTTCTTTAGTTTTTTCTGATTGATATTTACCAAACGAAGGAGAAATGTCCTTCATATATACTCCTTTTAACGCTTTACATATTTTAGCTTTAGTTTATTCTGAATGTTTAAGGTTTAAAGAACTACCGGTAACTTTTAATAAATTATACTTTGGTTCTAAATTATCAAAATAAAATTGTTCTCTTTGATTTAACTTAGAAATATCGCAATATTCTAAAATAGTAAAAAAAAAAATTAGAATAACCATATTTAATTAACGTTCTAGTTATTTTTAAAGTATTTCTATTTTTTAGATAACTAAAATTAAAATATTTAATAAATCTTTTGGATAAATCTTTAGATTGTCCCACATAAATATCATTTGTAAATTTATTAGTTCACATATAAATACCTGATTTACCTTTATTTTCTTTAATTATAATTTTTTTATAAAAAAAAAGGATTTTCATATGTTTTTATCGGGTACGGTTCACAATTAATAATTTTATTTGAGGGTAAAGTACTGTAAGAACAAATAAAAATTTTATTTAACATAAAATTATTAGATTTAAAAAAAACACTTTTGAAACGGCACATTTTTACCGTGATTAAGATATTTATGTGCTATAGGATTTTTATTATAGCTGTAAGTATATGTAATAGTACCTAAAATCCAAAATACAGAAATACAAATTATAACTATATAAAAAAATAAAGTATTGTGTAATTCAACAATACCTGTAAATCCAGGAGCAGCACTATCTTGGAAACCAATTTGCCAAGGTTCTGGTGCATCATTTAAAATTTTATTTAAAAATAACACATTTAAATCAAAACCTTTATTAATTAAATTATAAATCATTTTTTTTTTATTTTTCAATCGTCTTTTTTTAATTCTTTTTTTTTTTACTCTAAATATTAATATTATATTCATTTTTATGAAAAATTAAAAAAACTAAAAAGGAATTAGTTAATAATTTATTAATCCAAACAAAAATAACAAAAAAAGTAATATTTAAAGTTGTTAACATTTTTTATAAAAAAAGATTTAAAATTTAGCTTAAACAAGAAAAATCTGTTTTAATATATTATTTATTAGACTTTGTTTTAATTTTATTTAGTTTTAAAACTAAATAAAATTTTCGTATAAAATCAATTTAAATTTGAATTTAAAATCAAAAAATGGGGTTAAATTATTTAAATCATTTTTTTTTTGTCTCATTTTTTTTTTCAATTTTTTTTTTTTATGAATATAATAATAAGAAACCAATCATTAATGAGAATAATCCAGTAGCTTCGGCTAAAGCAAATCCTAAGATAGCATAACTGAATAATTGTCCTCTTATTTGAGGGTTTCTAGCTGTAGATGCTATTAATGAAGAGAATATAAGACCGATACCGGCTCCGGCCCCGATAAGACCTGAACAAGCTAAACCTGCTCCAATGTATTTTGCTGCTGCTAACATATGTTTTTTTTACAATTAAATAATAATAGTGTCTAACGCATATGAAAAATATTAATAATATAATAATATACTACTTTTAACTTACCCTTTTTTTTATAGTAGTAAGTATTGACATATGACTTATAAATATTAAAAATCTATTTTTTTTTTGAATTAAATTAGCACAATATAAAAAATAAAGATGAAATATATATAATCATTAATCTAAAAATGTCAACACCTAAGAAAGAAGGTGTTGAGACTAGAACACCGCTAGTATTAACTAAAATAGGACTAAAAATCAAAAAGATTAAAATTAATAAACCTAATGTTATATATAAAGCATATGTTGTTATTATACCAGTGTCTAGTTTGGCAATATTTTCACTTGTATTTTTTAAAACAGTAGATAATCCATGAGGACCTACTGTTTCAATAATTCCCTTATCTAATACTTTAGAAATTATATATCCTAATTGTAATCCTTTATTAATTATATATTGATTATAAAGTATATCAAAGTAATATTGACCATTTAAAAAACTATAAGTTTTTCTAAATAAAGAACTTTCTGAAATATTAGTTATAGTATTTGGAGATAAAAGGTATAAATATAAAGCAATTAAACCACCAATTATACTTAATATAGAAGGTAATAATTTTAATATAATATTAATAGAAAATTCTGCTTCTACTAAAGAGATATTATTTGGATGTATAAATATAGCATTACCAAAAAAATCAGTACCTATTCCTACAAATAAATCAGAAAATATAAACCCAAAAAAAATACTAAATAAAGCTAATATTAATAAAGGAATAACGATAGCTAGATTAGCTTCATGTATGTTAACATAAGTATTACGAGGACCATTAGGTGAAGTTAAAAAAACAAGTGAAATTAATCTAAATGAATAAAACGAAGTTAACCCTGCAGTAATACTTCCTAAAATATAGGCATAAGTAGAGCTAAAACTGTACTGGGAGTAAGCTAATTCTATAATTAGATCTTTACTATAAAACCCGGATAACCAAGGTAAACCTAATAAAGCTATAGTACCTACTAACATTATTGAGTAAATAAAGGGTAAAAATTTTATTAAACCACCTAATTTTCTAATGTCTTGTTCATCTGCAGCACTATGAATAATAGCACCCGCTCCCAAAAATAATAATGCTTTAAAAAATGCATGGTTTACAACATGCATTAATGCTACATTATATTGACTAATTCCTACTGCCATTACCATATAACCTAATTGGCTTATAGTACTGAAAGCAATTATTCTTTTTATATCATTTAAAACTAAACCACAAGTTGCGGCGAAAAAAGCAGTAGAAGCTCCTAATAAAGTTATTATCAATAATGCTGTTGAACTATATTCTAATAACGGAGAAGAACGTACTAATAAATATAAACCAGCTGTTACTAGAGTAGCAGCATGTAATAAAGCACTAACAGGAGTAGGCAAAATTGTAACTATTTAATTATAAAAAAAGATTCACTTTTTGTAACTAAATAGTCTGCAAAATATACAGCAACGACTTTTCGTCGTTGATCGGACTAAATCATCCTTATAAAAATTTATAGAGCTTCACGTATAGTCTCTGAGGATCCTACTCATATATTTTTAGTGTAAAAAATATATTGGTTTCCTGCTGATTTTTCATTTTAATATCTTTAAGATTGTCACTATTTTAAACTATAAACTTTTTTTTGCACTATTTTAGTTAATTTAACTGTTTTAATAGTACTTAAAGCTTTAGAAGTTTCCAGCATATAGTGAAGTTTAAGGAGGCCCCTACATTAATTATTTTCCTAGTTTATATAAAAATGAACTATGCATGTGTGGTTCAACTAGTTCTCGTAGTTTAGGTAAGCTTAATTTACTAATTCGATTACGATATCTATTAGTGATTTTATTACGTACTTTAAGTGTTGAAATAATATCATATTTAAGTAAAAGATTCTGAAGTATAATACATTCTTCTTTAGTGAAAGATTCAGTACAGAATATTACAGTTAGAATACGACCGTAATTTTCAAAGTATCCATCATCCATAATCCAATGAGCTAAAGATTTAGGTGAGAATATTAGTTCAATACAATTAGGAACTATTTTAATATATTTATTTTGAGTTGGTTCCCATTTGTACCAAAGTTCTTGTAAAAAAGTTAAAACAGGAGAAGCACTAGTTTCGATACGATATTGAGTAATAACTTTACCAACATGGTGAGCTAATTGTAAGTTAGGATAAGATAGAAAATTACCAATTTTAAAGTAACAATAGACATTTTCACGTAAATAATCTAAATAATCTTTACTTGATGCTCTCATAGTCATTTGATATCTAGCATTTCCACGAATTATACCATTTTTAGTACGAGAACCGGGACGAAGACTACCATCACCAAGTAAATTACCAGTTATACTATATAAAATATCTTAGGAACTGTTAGAAGAATTACAGGTAAACTAGTATCTAATTTAGCCTTACAATCTAAATTAGTTAATGAATACAATGTATTACAATCTAGAAATAAAGAATTTAGTAAAATAAAAATATAAAGCATAAATAAGAAAATAATTAATTTAACTCGAGCCTCCATTGAACCAGGTAGCCAACTATGTAAACCTAATTGAGCACTTTTAGCCATAGCTCCCATAAAAAGTAATAAACTTATTATAGTTATAGCTGTTTCGTTCATAACAGGTGCTAAAGAAAATATTGTAGAATAGTCTAAAGAACCAAACATTGCAAATAATGCAAAAAAACCGATACTTAGACCCATATCACCTACTCTGTTCATTGTTAGTGCTAAGATAGCTGCTTTATTTGATTGAATTCTAGTAAAATAATAATTAATTAATAAATATGAGACTACTCCAATCAAATCTTAAAAATAAAGAAATATAAAAAAAAAATCACAAAAATTTTTAATTAAATATAGCTTTTTCATTATTTCCTGTACAATGACCACCTATCAGGTTTTATGTCTTGCCCTAGCACCATTTAATTTAAGGTGAAGATTTTGACTATGCATTAAGCACCATTTCAGGCACCCGTTATTGATCTAGTCGATCGCGATTTAAAATGAAACCGACGATCTATAAATTAAGCCTATTTATTTGATCGTTTTCAACAACGTTGCAAAAAAATCATATCTCCTCATCTCAAGATGAAGATTATAAAATATTTTTTTTTATATTTTAATTTCTTTATTTTTTCATTTCAATTCTATAAAGATTCAATTTTTTTACTATAATAAAATTTTGATGATTAATTTATCTTGCAAAAATTTTTAGTTTAACTTCCTAATTTATAATACATTGAAGGATGCATATAAACTTTAACTAAAGAAGAAAACAAAGGTACAGATTTAGTATGAATATATAAAACATAGCTGTTATTTTTACCTCCTACATGTGCTGTAGCGGTAAGATTGTATTTTTTATAAAGAACATCGCACAAAAATTGAACTTCCTCTAATGTAAAATTATTAGTAGCAATTCTAACACCAGATCCTAATTTAGAACCATCTTCCATAAACCAAATAGCTAAGGCTAAAGGTGTTAAATATTTTTCAATATTTAAAGGCACAACTTTAATTAATTTATCGGTTTTAACATCTATACTGTAAAACATTTCGTTAAGCCAATTAAAACTACTAAATGTATAGCTATTTATTCGGTAATGATAAAATACCTTGTTGTCTTTTTTAATTCTTGTGTGAAGTTTTGGTTTGTTAGGATTGCAATAACCTCTACTAGACAAATAATTATGAAACCACATTAAATATTCAACATTCTTATTAGATTGTTCAAATAATATTCTTGTACCTAAACCATTACTTCTTTTTTCTAATTGAGTGTCACCTAATACTGAACCTATTATAATTGATAATATATCAATATTATGAGGACCTATTCGTTGATAAGAAGTTAATTTATTTACTTTCATTTTTTTATCTTTTGTAAAAACTAAACCACCTAATAAATAAAAATTTTTATTGTTTTCAACAAAATTAGAAATAAAAAATTCATCAAAATTATACCATTTAAGGCACTCTAAAATACCTTCCCAACCTATAAACATTACAAAATAATTAGCTCCTGAAGCTAATAATAACATAAAAAAAGTGAATAAAGATAAATAAGAAAAGAATCTTTGATTGTGAGGATCTGAAGATAAATAATCTATAGAATATATATGAATTAAAGTAGATATATATAAAACAGGAATAAACATTGAACAATCCTAGTTAACCTGGCATTGAAGTCTCCTCTAGTGTTAGAGGAATAAACATCAATAGTAGTTTAGTTACTCAGGGGTTATTGACCTCTTGGCAAAGGCTATCCACTATGCGTAGTGTTTTTTGCGACAAATATTTCCCCCCTACGATCTCGCATTCGTTCTAGGATCCGACTGTACATTCGGACAGACATTTCAGCCTAACCCCGGTGAACCAGTCTGTAGCGACATCTATAACTGCCGACGGTCTTGAAGTATATTCTCATTAACCGTTAATTCACCTTTTTGTATAAGCAAAGAATTGTTTGATTATAGTCTTGCTCAATTCCTAATAGCGATATCCTTTGTTAATCTTAGTATTACTTCTTATTACAAATTAGTACTGATAATTGTATTGTTTATGATACCTTTGTAATAGGTGAAGTGGAAACTTAAATATGTTTAATCTATCGCGTATATTATTAAAATAAAAAATTTTTTTTGTGATAGAAGCTAATTAGTTTAGCTTCTTGTTAAATAATAGCTCTAATTGTAAAAAGGTAGCAGTTTAGATCTAGTATTTACATGAAAACCAGCCTTTGTGGGAAAATTAATCTTTAAATAGCTTATTTTGTCTGCACACCCCGTACTCGCTACGCAGCGAAGTCAGCAGCGCTGCTTCGCGCTGTCCTGTGAATACTCTTACTCTTTTGATAAAATGCTTTTTAATTGCTACATATCCATCCTTTCTTGTGAGGTCTTCTGTTGAATTGGGAGCGCTACGCTCCGCTAGGGTAAGGCTTGCATTAAAATCAAGATATTTACTTAAAGTATCCGGGTATAAGCCTACAATTTTAGCAGCTTCGCTTAAAGAATTTGCTAATATAAAAGACCCATACTCTGTTAAGATTTCATACACACAGCAAACTAGTTTAGGTAGTATTTTTTTAGTAGTACTATCTATCACTCTTCCATCTGGAAGCCGTATAACTGTAGGTTCAGCATTTAATAAAATTTCTAATTCTTCCAGAGTTAAAAATTTTACTTCTCCATTATAAGTTGATAATCTAAAATTATTCATTGTATTTGATAATTTTAAAATTAAGGCTCTGATTTTCTCTATTCTATAACTACCTTCGTAAATAACTTTACAAATAATTTTAAAATCGTAAAAGTCTTTACCTTTTTTAGTTAAAAATTCCTCATTTTCAAAGAAAGGTATTAAATAATTATTCAAAACATTAATGTGTTGAATAGTAATAGATACAGTACTTTTACTATTAATAGTTCTAGCTTTTCTTGAAGCTATAACTATAATTTGAGTGTTTTGAACTTTATATAAAGAAAATTTATCAAAACCTAGAGAAGCCTCTAAGAATTCCTTTATTTTAAGCATTACAGGTAATTGTACTGCGGTATTTTCAAGACTAAAAATAGGTGTTAAATTATCTCTTCTTAAGAAAAAGGAGCCGTCTCCTTCAATGAAACCTAAAAGCCAACTTTTGGTGATGACAATTTTAGAGTTTTCAGGTCTATCATAAAGAATACGATTAGTATTCATATTATTTTTTAATCCTAATATGCGATCCTTTATGCTATCAGGATTTAAATTAGGAGCTCTATCAAAATATAAAAAATAAGCTTCTTTAAAATCTAAATAATCAAGATACTTAGAAGTGTTTAAATTAAATTTCTCGAAAATAGAGATTAGTATAGAAATCTCTTTTTGTTTTGTAATACTAAAAATACACTCGTCTTTATATACCCGAACACCCCCTATTCTTAATCGATCCTTAATAATTCTTAATACTTTTTCATCGTCTTTATGCAAAGTTATCTTAAACATGAATACAAAACTTGAGATAGACAATTTATTTTTTTTTAAAAAAGGATTTATGATAAAACACCCCTCAGCATCTGTAAACCCTACAAACCACTCTAAAAATTTAGAATCAATAGAACCTTTTTCATTTAACGAATCGTACCGGTTCAAAGTGGAATATTTCCTTATATTTGTTGTCAACCGTGTACCCTTATTTTGTGAATTAGTAAAGAGAGGTCTCTCTACCTGGGCTTTGCAGACAAAAAGAGAACTTAGCCTTTTAACAAAAAAAATAAAATTTATTTTAATAAATATCTTATACAGTTGGATTAATACCAACACTGCTCCAATCTCTACCGCTAGATAGAGAGCCAATAAATAAACAGTTAATTGATCAAATAAAAATTCCCAAGAAACGGACAATATTTCAGATTCTATCCAACTAACTAAATTAATTGAAACAGGAGAACCACATATACCTACTTCATAAAATGATAATGTGGCAAGTAAAGAAGATAGTAGTAAACAAGTACAAGTTATAAAATGTGCACCAGTTACACCTATTTTTCTACCCATTAGCCCTGAAACTAATGATCCTAATAAAGGTAAAATTAAAATTGATAAATACATTAAGATCTAATTGAAATGTTTCCTCTTAATCGATAATAAGCAACTAAAATACTTAGCCCTATCACTGATTCTGCACCAGCTATTGAGATTATATAAATACTAAAAGTTTGACCTATGTTATCATCAAAACCAAAACTTGAAATAAGTATTAATAATGTAACAGCTAGAAGCATAATTTCAATTGCAATTATCATTAAGATTATATTTTTTCTATTTAATATAAAACCTAATACGCCTATTAAAAATAATGCTAATGAAAGGTTCATTTTTAGTTACTTAAAACCCATGGGGTTATGAAATACAAAAAAAATCAAAATAAAGATAAAATTAAAAATTAAAAACTAAATTAAAACTTTATACCTTTATTTTGCTAAAAAAAATAAGTAAAATAAAAAATTTTTTTTGACACCTTTTATTATTTAAAAAAGGGGTTACAAACTCTTTATCTATATTATAGTTTAAAAATGAAAAGGTAAGAAATTTAAGGGATATATATTATAGTTACATTATAAATTTATACAAATAAAATTTTCAATTTAGAAAATTTATAAAATTTATTACAACTAATAAAAAGTAATTTATTATTGTTTATTTGTATTATTGTATTAAACATATAAAATTTAAATCTTTTGGTTTAGATTCATTATATTCAATACCTTATTCTTTTCGTTGTGCTCGCGCTAGTGCTTCTGCTTGTGCTAAAGCTTCTCGTTCTCTGTGTTCTTCAATAGCGTATTTACAATCCTCAATACGATCCATTATTATTAAAGCGCATTGAGCAAATAAAACTCTATCAGGTGTTGAATCAGGGTCATCTATAATTTGTTGTAAATAAGCCTTATCATCATCTATTTGAAAAGTTGTCCCTTGATGAGAATATTTATGTGTAAAGTTATCAGGTGTACAATTATGACTAGCTATAAAATCGCGAGCATGTTGTTTAGCTTTAGAACAAACTTCCTCTGCTTCTGAACCAGATATAACATTAGTTTCCTCTATATTATCATCGCTTTCGTTATGAAATTGTAAAAAAAAATTAGGGTCATTATCACCTACTTTATTAATATTTTCTCTATTTAATTCTACATCAGGATCCAAAGTTAAACCTAAATAACTAAAATTATTTGAGATTAAACCACCCAAATCAGAATAAATAGCCATAATAAAATTTAAACCAGGTTGTATATATAATAGATAAAAATCTAGAAAATAATGAGAAATGTGAGCCATAAGATTTAAAGAAGATAACGAGTCTAAAAAGGGGGAAAGATTTAAAATATAAGCTGAAAAATCTAATGAGATTAAAAAATAAAAAGTTAAATTTATAATATAAAATATAAAGCAACTACAATATAAAGTATAAATAAAAATAGTGTAAGTAATATAAATTACATTAAACCATCTGTTTAAATCAAATAAAATAAAATTGTTTAAATAAAAAATTAAATATGAATTTTTTATTTTATTCCATATTTTTTTTAATTTAAGATTGAATGGGTAACATGTTAAATGCATGAAATGGAACTGGGCTTTTAAGTGCCCATTCAATAGAGTTGGATGTGTAAGTTTTACTGGAAAATTCTTTACTGGATGTGAAGTAAGAAGGCACAGCCCAAGGATTTTCATTTACTTCTTCACCATTTATGAATAAATCATAAACAATATAACCAAATAAAATTGTAGATACAACTGAAACAATAGATCCAAAACTAGAAACAGCGTTCCATCCACTAAATGCATCTGGATAATCTGGTATTCTTCTAGGCATCAATTTGTTATCATAGGGGAATTTAAACCCTATTTCCCAATATTACTAATGGGTTCAGACTATGTCATCAATTATAATAAAATATTTTAGATCACATATAATATTAATATTTTTTATAATTGTTGGGCGCTTGTATCGAGATTATTGTTGAAGTGACTCACTCGTTAATCGTTGAACTCGTTTATTACTTTTTTTGTGTAAAAAAATTCTTCGTAATAAAATAAGCTGCAAATCTACCTTTTTATTAGGTATTTCTTGCAATTCACCCAATTTATCGAAAATAATAAATAATAATATAATTTATTTTCGGGGCATTTTAGTTACTTTAATGAATTTTTTTTAGGCTAAAAAGTTTACCTTTATAAGGTAAACCGCTTTTAATGTATTTGGTTAAAGTATCTTTCCCCATTTTAAATTGTTTAGAACATTTAACAGTAGGAAAAATTCCAATTAACGACATTTCTTTAAATTTATAAACGTAAACTAATTTAGTTATTTTACTTATAGTTAAAATCGATTTAGATTTTCCATATAAAGGATTATTAGCTCCGCTTTTATTTCTGTTTTGCATAATCAGATACTCTTTTGACTTAATACGATCAAACATCGGATTTAAACTACCTGAACGACTTAAACCAAATTCAGGTTTATGTTTAAAACCTTTGGTAGAACCAGCAATGTTAGCTAAATTAATTGCTAAATTAGAGTATTTACTAAATATTATATTTAAATAAAATTGTTCTCGAGAAAGTAAAATTTCCTTATTTACAGAATCGGAATCACCTAAATCTTCTAAAATTGCTAAGGAAAAATTATGTATACCATAATAATTAATATTATGATAAATAGGATAATTTTGTTTTAATACACTTGGTCTCCAATAACTTAATAATCTAGTTGAACCATTCCAAGCACTACCCACATATATTTTTCCTGTGATTAAATTAACCCATTGATAGATAACTGACCGTTTTTTATTTTCAGAACCTATTAAATTTCTATGATAATTAGGATTATCATAAATTCTTTTGGGACTATTTAACCATTGTGGTTTTACATGAGGGCCAAATGGAAAAATTCCAAGGTTCTTTTTTCTATACTTTAAAGAGACAGAAATAGGAACAAATTTAAAACTATAAATAACATCGAAATTATTTATTATTTTATAAAGATAAAGATTAATAGTAATTAATAAATAAAAACAAAAAAATATAATAAGCATTATTTTTATTTTAACTATAGCCTTTTTTTCATTAAAGTTTAAAAATTTTTTAATACCCGATAAACCTAGGAAATGCATAGGGAAGAATGTTAAATTACAAAAAAAATTAAATAATGCAAATAAAATTTAATTTTATTGGACTATATCTTAACTTAATTAATTTAGATTAAGTTTCTTTTGTGTAGTCTCTGAGGATCCTACTCTTCAACAAATATAATACATAATAGATTTTTTTGTATTGAATTTGGTTTCCTGCTGATTGTCTAGATATACTTAAGATTTTTACTATACTTTGTTTTCAAATGAGTACTTAAGCCTTATTAGAGTTCCCAGCAAATAAAAAGATTGAGTGGAGCTAATTTAATTATTATTTTATTTATCTAACACGAGGAGTGGATTGAAGTAACCATTTTTCACCATGTATAATACAAAACTTATTAGTATCTAAATTTTTTTTTATAGTGCCCCATCTAATTTTAAAATAGTTTTTAGTGCTATTGATAGAAGGAAAAACTAGTTCTTCTTTTTTTTCATTATAGCAATAAACAAATTGACCACTAATTCCAAATTGATAAGAATTAGTTCCTTTTATACCTTTAGAATGATGAGAGCGAGTACTATAAAATTCTTTAAGAGCATCACTAATAGCTTTTTTAGTTTCAGTAGAAGTATTGCTTCCGTATTTTGGATGAGATTCCTTTTGAAATATTTTTTTTAATTTGTTGATTGTTTCAACTGAATGACGAAAACCAAAAAAACTTCCTGCTACTGTTAATATATTATATTTAGGTTTATAGTAATTTATCCATTTTTGTTCTAAATTAACACAAATATTTACATTTTTAGTACAAAACTCTAAAATACCCAAAGAAAAATTTTCTAATTTATATTTTCTCATTGCAAGAGAAATAACTATTTTAGTTGGTTTTATAGAGTTAGCAAAATAAAAATGAGAAGACATTCTTTTAGACAAATTAATGCTACTACCTATATATAATTCATTATTTATATTATTTATAAATAAATAAACTCCCGATTTTCCTTTAAGATCTTTATATATATTTCTTTTGTTAGATTTTATATTATCATAAAACAAAAGAAATTTGTATTTAGGATTTTCAGGATCTTCGGAATGATTTAATGAATTAAAACATCTAACTCCTTTAAGATAATTAAAATTTCTTCCTACAAAATTAACCCCAATAAATAATAACCAGAAATGTACTTTTGCTAAAAATTCGTTGTATTTTTTACCAATAATTTTAGGTGTCCAATAATAGAAACCAGCAAATAGTCCAAACACTACTCCCATAGAAAGAACATAATGAAAATGTCCTACTACATAATAAGTCTTTTTATTTTCTTTAGTATTATTAAAGATATTATTAATAAAAAATAAATAATTAATTTTATAATTTTACTCTTACAAATAAATAAATCTTTAAATTAAAAGTTTAAACTCATTTTACAATGAGGATCGGACTATCTCTTATCTAATTGTTAAACTTAATTAACGTTTGATTACCACGTATAGTCTCTACGGATCCTACTTCTATTTTTTGTTTTATTTAAATAAAACAAAAATAGTTTGGTTTCCACGGTATAGCCTTTTAAATTTGTAGTGTAGAAAACGCAATAATTTTCTATTTAAAAGATTCCACCGTTAGCAATATATAACTATACAAATAGTTTAAAAAATGTTAAATATATTACCGATAAATTATAGGGTATAAATTACCACAGTGGTATGACAGCACGACACTTATTTAAAAAGATCTTTAAACTTATTAAATGAGACTAATTTTTCACCAAGTAAAGGATATTTGTTACAATGATCTATAATATTTAATAATATTGATTTACGATAAACTTCTATAAACCAAAATTTATCCTTTTTATTTCTTACTTCATTAAAAATACAAAAATGATTTTTAATAAAGTCTAAAATATATTTATCATTATTCTGCCCTATAGAAAAGGAGTGTATATTATTTTTACTTCTTATAGAAAAACAACCTTCCGCTTCTATAAAACCAGATAACCATTCATTAAAATAAGATTTATAAAATTTGATTTCTTTAATTTTATGTTGTAGATATTTTTTATTTCTAGTTTTAAAATACAAATCAACATTCTCTTGTTTAAAACATTCCAACATAAATGTGAGTTGTGACCTTAATCTCAAAGTTAAGGGAGGATATTTATCAAATATTCGAATTATTCTACGTATTTGTTTCTTATCATTTACAACCCAAATAACAAATTTATCCTTTTGAACTAATTTAATATTACCTCCAATATATTGTTTGATTAAATTTAACATTGCAATGTTTTCAGGACAATTTTTTAATTTTATTACTAATCTATACTGGAGAATTTTATATCTCCAATGATTTACTTGAATACTTCCATCTCCATCCATTAAACCTACCCAAAATTTGTAGACATAATAAGGATCTTTTTTAATTCTATCGTGCATTGCAGTATCTAAACTAGCGTTAGCTAAAACTACTCCAGTTACTCCTCCTGTTGTAAATAAAGCTAAGAATCCTATAACAAAAATTAAAGGACTAGTAAATCTTAAACTACCTCCATAACAAGAAGCTCAGGGTTCAACCTTTAAACTTTTCAGTTTCAGCTGGTCTATTTTCTCAGTATAAAAATGAATTAAATTAAAACATATATATTTATACCTATTTAGATTGTTAAATCTAAAAACCGTCACCGGTGAACTGGACCATTCCTTGTAATCCCATATATTATTTAATTGTTTTACAAGGCGTTCGCCTTAAAACAGTTATAAATTATACTTAGGAGATCATGTGGCGTCTGGCCTCTACGCTTTTACACAACAGTTTCCAAATTGTGATTTAGTTCGACGATAGTCTTAATTTTATTAAAATTCTAAAATTAAGATTTCCCTCGAGTTTGCCACGTCAGAATTGTTAACTACTTAATTATTTAAATTAATCTATCCTTTATTAGCTAAAGCAATTATTATTGTCTGTTAAATTTATACTGACCTCCCATTAGAAATACTATAAAGTGGACTATTTAAATTATAAATAAAGCCAAAAATAGAAGATAAAATATTCCCACCTAAAGGCTAGGCACACTATTCAGAATGTGCAACTTATATCTCATAGATTTACACATATAAGGTAAAATAAAAGGTTGTAATTTTTGCATAGATTTAGTTCCAATATAAATAGTAGGTTGATTTCTTTGCATATGGATACTACATTTTAAATTAAATTTGTATATTAAAATACTTACAATAAATACCACTTGTTGGATAGTAAAAGATTGTGTTTGTAACATTAACCCTCGATAAGTTTTAGTTCCATCACAACAAATCCAGTGAGCTAAAGCTTCATAGTTTAATAAATAGTATAAATCTAAAGGTATTATTTTTACATTTTTAACGTAAAACATATTATAGTAATAAGTAAAACAAGGTAAAGTTCTAGTAGCAAAGTAAATGCTATAAAAATATTTGTCATTTAATTTACTAATTTTAAATTGAGGATAATTTGAACAATAATGAGAAAATTTATTGAAAACATAAAAAAAATATTCAATATTATCTAAAGATTGTTTAAAAAATAACCTTGTGTTACCTGATTTGTTAATACTCAACCAACCATCGGAAATGAGAATACCTATTAAAATAGAATCTAATTCATAAGCTCTACTTGCTGTACTTATATTAGGTATTTTAACCATATGTCTAACTATAATAGTGTAAGCAGGATAACCTATTGTACTTGATAAGTTTGAACCAAACAAAACTAAATCTGTACTATTTTTATTGGCTGGTAAATAATTTTTATTTGCTCTAGGAAATCTTTCTAATAGATTTAACGTTTTAATATTTTTATTAACAATTCTGCTGGTCATTTGTCTCTTGCTGAAGGAGAATGACAACCAAGAGAAGACTTTAATTCCTGTGGGTACGGCAATTACCATTGTGAAATAGCAGATTAACCCTCTTTTTAATAAAAAAAAAATTTTTTTTTTAATTATAAATTAAAATTATTTAATTAAAAAAATTAGTCAAAAAGCCTTTCCCGAACCGTACGTGCACTTTTCAATGCATACGGCTCTCCACCTAAATCAAACTTAAATGTGTGTAATTAGGCTGTTTCCCTTCAATAATTTTTAGATAAAAATAATTATTATCTTTATTATTTACTATGGAAACTCCGTCAACCTATTTCTTTCGGAAATAGGTTGATCCCAAGTTCTTATTTAAAATCCATAAATATTTTTTTAGGTAAAATCCTCTTCGATCAAATTATTGGTTCTTATAAATAAAGTGCTGCTACTCACTTATCCAATCTTATAGATATTAAATTAAAAATTTGTTTAATCCAAAATTTTAACTTTTAATATAAAATTTGAACTGTTAATTTTACCTTGAAAATCGTAGCTCAGAGATGACCGTTTAACTTAATTTTTTTAAGTTAATAAATCTCTTTTTTAAACATGCTATTGTCAGTTTCAAATTACTTTGAATACCTAAGTTTAATGCTTTACACCCTAATAAGTTATTTTATAATAAAATCTTTTTACAAAATATGGTTTGATAAAAGGTTTTATTTTATTTAATTCTACTTTATTAATAAAAATTCTAGGTTTTTTGTTATCAAAGTGAATTGTAGATTTAATATTATATTTTATTAAGAGTATATTCATTAATAAGACAACTTCGTTAACTGTAAAACAATCAGTACATAGTAAAACACCTTTGTTTCTTCGTGCTCCATCACCCATAATCCAATGTGCTATAGTGATGTAATCAATATAGTGGTATAATTCAGGTGTTATGCTTTTTGTTTTACTTTCTTTTGAATAAAAAAGTTGAGAAATTTCATTTAAAGATTTCAATTGTCTAGTTTGGAATTCAGAACTGAAAAATAATTTTCCTCTTTTTATTGTTTTTTGCAAATAAGGTACATTTGAGCAATAAACAGATAAAGTACTAAATACAGACCATAAATATTCAAAATTTTTCAAGCTTTGATGTAAGCTTATTCTAGGATTCCATTTATCTCTTTTTTGTATATATCCATCGCTTAATAATAAGCCTACCATTATACTCTTATGATAATTTGTAATAATAAATCTGTCTCTTATTTGTTTCGTTAAAATACCTTTTTGCAATCTGTAAAAACTATTATTTTCATGATTCCATAATATTAAACCTTGCTTATTCTCAGTAGAAATAAAATCCCTATCCTTTTTTTGTTTTAGAATATTATAAAATCTTACATTAGATAAGAACTGTGGTGGAGTAATATTTACTTTAAATAAAAAAACGTATTTATTTAAAGCTATACTCAAGATTTTAAATAATGAAATGGCGCACGTAGCAGCAGTAAAATATGCTCTTGTCAAAAATTGGACAGTATCTTAGTTTAATAAAGTTATTAATAAAGCAAAAATAAATAATTAAAAAACTTATAAATTTAAGATGCTTTATTTAATATAAAAATTTTAAACTTCTTGCGTACTTGTCTCTGAGGATCCCTTAGTTGCAATACTTTTTATTTTAGTTATTCCTTTATCTTCCAAATGTCTACCATTAGTAATCATAATATAAACCTTTCTAAATTTAAGATAACTTACGTATTTACCTGCAAATAAATTAAATGAATCAAAATAATTAATTAGCAGCGCTGCTGTTTTATAACCAGAGCTTTTGTAGCACCAAAATTTTGAACTATATTGAGAAAGATTACCCATTTTTAAATTATTATATAAAAGCTTTAAAGGAACAGCATCGTTTTTTTTAATAGAAAACTCTAATCTTACACTATATCCAGTTTTATGTGTTTTACTTTTGATAACACTAATGTGAAAACATCCATCAGCTTGAGTAAAACCTGCTAACCAGTAATTATCTAATATCAAATTATTAGAAGGTGGTAGTATAGTATAGTTAAAATCTGCACTATAATTGTTTTTAATTAATTGATCATATTTAGAATTACTTACTAATTTACCGTTTATTAAAGATAAAATAATAAATAAACCTTTTGCATTTTTACAAATATATCTTACAGCTTTTTTATTTTTAATTTTATAAATATTACCATATCCTATTCGTTTTTTAATCAAATAAGCCAAAGAAATATCATTTTCAGCAAAAATAATGTGCAATTCTTTTTTACCAAACCAACCATCACCTTCAATTAAACCAGCTAAAAAATAACCAAATTCATCGTCTGTAAAACTGGATTTATGTGTAGGAACATGTTCAGAAATTTTGGGAAGATTAATATAACTATTATAAATGTTTTTAGTACTTGCCGTAGCTTTTGTACTAAAACTAAAGTTTCCTGCTGATTGTCCTGTCTTAAGCTGCAAGTAGATTTTGCCTAACGTTATAAATACGAGTGGACTACTTTTACAGGAGTTTCCAGCATATAGCAAGATTTTTACGGTGAACACAAATTTATCCACCAATTTAACTTTTTTTTTTGATTTAAAATTTTTTTTGTTTTTATTATTTTATTTAATAAAAAGTAACTAAATTAAAGCCAAATTTGGACTCTGTCTTTACCCTGTTTTGTATTATTTTAGCTTATTTAAAAACTTGTGTAAAACACTACAAATAAACTTATATTTGTAAAAAAAATTTTTAACCGTATTATTAAACTAATACTAATAATAGTTAAATATATCTTATATAATAAGCTAAATTCGTTACACTAACAGGGATTTCCCGTATTAGTCTCTGAGGTTCAAAAAAAAAGATTAAAACAATTTTCAATTTAAATTTTTTACCTGCAAGTTATATAAATACTAAACATTGTTACAATACAACAATAATTATTTTATTCAGAATTGTATTTTAGTTTTTAAATATTTTCTTGCATACAGGGAAATTATACTCCTTATTGTTACCAATAAGGACGACGTGTTTATTTTTTGCTATATTCCTAATTTATATAACATAGAAGAATGTATGTAAGGAATTAATAATTCCCTAATAACAGGCAAAGATTTAACCAAAATATAAATTCTAAATCTACCATTAACTTTATGTATAGAACAACTAAGTTTATATTTAAATTTTAAAAAATTAACAAGATGTTTAATATCTTCATGTGTAAAACTATCTGTACATATATATAACCCTTTACAAGATCCACGAGAACCATCTTGCATAATCCAATGAGATAATGCCACAGGTGTTAATAAAGATAAGTCTGTGGGAACTTTTTTAATTTTATTAAAATAAAATTTATTATAAAATTCAGTTAAAACAGGTAAAGATTTAGTCCAAAAATTTAAAGATTTATAAATTTTACCTGTTCTCTTATCTAAATAAGAATATTCTCTATATTTAGATGAACATAAAGAAGATAATTCGCTTAATAAAAATAAAAAATAATCTTTATTTAAAATAGACTGTGTAAACCCAAATCTAGCGTTAAGAGCTCTAGGAGCCATATCTAATTTACCATCGCCTAATAAACAGCCAAATAAAATTTGATTTAGATAATAATATTTAGTAGTTGGTAAATTAGATAAGCTAAAGTTAGAATTTAACTTTTTTTTATTTTTATTTATATTTAAGGTTTTTTCTATGTTATTTCTAGTATTATTTATACTTAAGTCTCTTTTTTTGTTATAAAGAAATTTTTGTAAATAAATTTTATTTAAACGTTTATTAATATATAAACCATTGGATGTTAAAATAAAAATACTAGACTTAGAATAAAGAATAAAAAATAACTTTTTATCTAAACCTACAGTAAACATATGGTGACTCCATACAATAAAACCTAGTATACCAATTGAAAACATTGCATATACCATACCAATGTAACCAAATATTGGTTTACCTGTAAATGTAGAAATAACGTGACTAACTACACCAAATGCAGGTATAATTAAAATATAACAATTATTTAGGATATGCTAATAATCTGATATAGATTTATTATTAATATCACTCAAGAATTTTCGTTCTTGTTAGGACTTTATCTTAAACTTTTATAACAATAATTAATTTTTATCCATAAATTTTATAAATTTTAATATCCTATTAAACCCATTAATAGTTAAATGATTATTATCTTGAATAATAACATATGTTTTTCTCCATTTTAAATAATAAATATGTTTAGAAGAAAGTAAATGGTAATGATCAAAATAATTTATAATTTTTTTAGCTGATCCAAAAGTATTAGTTTCATAATAATATAAATCTTCATTTTCATTATAATTAATATAACCTCCTAAATATTCTTTAATTAAAGATAATAACTTTTTATTTTTAAATTTGATTTGAAATTTTAAATTGATATTATCAATAGAAAAATTGGATTTCATATCTCCTATAGTATCTATATAAAAATTAGAAATAGCATCAGCAAAACCAGTTAGCCAATAATTATTTAAATCTAAATCTATATTTAAATATAAATTATGATTAAATTCAAAATCATTAAAGTTGTTATTAAAATTAAAGGTAGAATTAGGATCTATTAATTTGTTAGTAACTAAAGATTGTAAACAAATATTATTTTTTATTTGATCTAATATTTGTTCACTTCTTATTTTACCTTTTATTAGATTTAAAACTTTTTTTATACCCTCTAATTTAGCTACTAATAATATTAGAGTATTATTGTTTTTATTTTTAACAACTTTCCCATAACCTAATCTTTTTTTTATAAAATAAGCTAAAGAGGCATCTAAATAATTGAATTTAATTTCTAATTGTAATTTGGAGTTATTAATATAAAATTTACCAGCACCATCTATTAAACCTGATAAGTAATGACCAAAATCATTATCACTCACAGGTTTTAAGTGAGTAGGTACATGAATAGAAACTTTTTTAATGTTAAAGTTTGTTTTGTTGCGTAAAGTCTCTGAGGAGCTCTCATTATAATTAATTAAATAATATAAATTTTCATCTGCAAAATTATAATTTTTATGACTTATAAAATTTAAGTGAAAATAAGAAATAAGATTTCCTGCGGATTGACTTATTTGTTTTAATATTGTTACTAATAATTGATAAAATTTGAAGTATTTAAAACTAATTGAAGTTATCCCCGCATATAGCAACATTAAGAAGCTTATAAATTTTACTTCTGGATGCTTTTATTTCAATCAAAACCTTAAAAAGGAATTAGAAATAAAACGGACTATATCTTCAACTTATTCCATTTATTTATGAAAGCTAACCAAGCCTTATGATGAATGCTATCTGGTTTAAACGCATTTAAATCGTATAAATTATAATAATTTTCTATTAGGAAAAAGCGGTGTGATTTATAACTTCGACATTTACCTTTAAAATAATTTTTAATATAGATAATATCTTTACGACTTTGTATAGACCATTGATAGTAACCATTTTGACCACTGTCAAAATAAATATTTCCACCTATAACTTGTTTAAACCATTGTACATCTTGTAAATTTTTACTGGTTACTCGCACACTTAATTGCGGGCGATTATTTTTCATGCTAAAGCCTATTGTACCATTAGCATCAAAAAAACCAGCAAACCAATGACTAGAAGCATTTAAATCAACAGGGTCTAGTAAAGAGATATTAAGTTGTAAGCATATACGGTGTAATTGCATAAGTCTTGGAGTATGTCGAATTTGTCCATTTATACAAAGGATAAGTTTAATCATACCTTCTCGATTATGTAGTCGATAACGGTATGCTTTAGCACCACTTCGCATTTTTATACTTCCACCTAATTTGTTTTGTATAAAACGAAGAAGAACTAAGTCTTCTATACCTGTTGTAATTTCAAGGCTAGTATAACTCTTTTTACTTAATTGTAAACTACCATCTCCATCTATAACACCTGCTAACCACTCACAAAATTTTTTAGGAAAAGTTGCTGTGCGTGTAGTCTCTGAAGTTTCTACTAGACTACTTATAAAGCGTCGTTGGTTACCTGCTGATTGTGCCATATTTATTACATTTTGACTATAACGGGGCAAACTAATACCACTTATGTTCATAGTAATAATAAAATAATCTAAACATTCCCAGCATATAGCACAGTTCAGATTTAAAGTTGAATCTAAATCGGGCCATTGTTGACCGAAAAACCCTATTCTTCTCAATTTTAAAATTTAAAACCTTAGTTAAAATTGAATTATAATTATCTTATTACTATAATTTATAATACGATAAAAACATTATCGGAAGAATACGACTGTACATTAAGCACTTAGAAATATGCAATTAATATATACGGTTTTAATTTAACCAAATAATAAAGATATTTTAAGCACCCACCAGTGACCCAGTCTGTAGCGATTTCATTCTTTTAATTTAGAAATGTATTATTTATAGTAAACAACTTATTTTAATATAATATATTATATTATATTAATTAGATGTATTTTATTTTCATAAAAATAATTTAATCTTAATAAAAATTAAATTATATTAAAAATACAATAGTATAATAAACTAAATAAATAAGAAGACACCGACGGTCTAGCTTAGGTAAGGTTTGACCGTTTTCACTGGCATTGCCAAACTAAAGGATTAAAATTCCTTTAGTCTTAACCCTTCGTCAAAGGTTACAATATTTTTACTTAAAATATTGGACTAGAATATGGTACATTATTAAATATAATAAAATGTTTACTGTTTTAGGTCTTATAAAAAATATAAATAACATCTGCCTTGACAGCTTCTAAACTTAAATTTAACCATATCCTTTATTTCTAGTATTTAACATTACTTGCTTTTTCTCTTAATAGAATTAACTATTTTAGCCATTTTTATTATTTCTGGTTTTAACAATAAATTCAAATGTTCTTTATTATCAATTTTATTATGGATTACTTTCCATAATTCTAAACTATAAGCTTTTTTAGTTTTAAGAGGAAAATTTTTAAAATAATTATATATTTTATAACAATTTTTTTTACCAGTTAAAACATAAGAATAATTAGATTTAGCCGAATGTGCTTCTATTAAACCACCATTAAACAAAAAAATTAAATGACTTAAGATAGGTAAATTTTCATCTCCTTTTTGCGTCACTATATATCTTAACCTAAATGCATTAGAAGGTTTACTTAAGAAAGACACTGTAAAACAACCTTCGGCATCAGTAAAGCCAGATAACCAGCTATTATTTAAACTAGGTAATATTTTCAAATCAAGAGGTTTAATTAACTCAACTTGTTTATTTGATGAAAATATAGAAGAAGATTTAATTTTACCTTTACTAATTTTGTCGTTTAAATCTTTTAAAAAAGCTCTAAATTTTAATTTTCTAGTAGGTAATACAATGTTACCATTGAATAATAAAATTAATAAATATATGTTTTTTATATCTTGAACTATATATCGTGAAGTTCTTTTTCCTTGTTTAGATATTTTACCAAAACCTAATGTTTTTTGTATTAACTCTAAGATTTTGACATCTTCAGTGGATTGAGTTATTACAAATTGTAATATATTTTTTCTTGTTTTTGATATAATAAATGAGCCATCACCTTCTGTAAAACCTATAAACCAAATTAAAAATTCATCAGAAATAGTATTAAGAGCTTCAACACCATAAATTAATTTATAGTTTGTTTTAAAAAAATTAAAATCAAAATTAATAAATTTAGATTCTGAATTTAATTTTGAAGAAATAAAAAAGGGCATATTAGTTAATAAAGCAACAGTAATGTCAGGTATTAAAAATAGATGTTGGTATAATACAGGGTCACCTCCACCTGCTGGATCATAGAAACTAGTATTAAAGTTTCTATCTGTTAGTAGCATTGTAATACCCTAAAATCTTGATTTACTGGACTAGGTCCCATGATTAAACAATAAAAATTTTTGTTAACATTGAAAAGGATTATATATTTTAAAAAGAAATTTATCATTTAACCTCAAAAACCTTTAATAAATTTAATAATATTAAAATTATTTTATTAATTAGGTTTAAGGTAAATACTCATACATTTGCATGTATGTTGGGACTATATTTTATTTATCTAAGTTGTAAAATGCATTTAAATTATCCCAATTAAAATCAGTTCTATTATTGTTCATTTTAGATTTTATAAAAACAATCTCTTTAATATAATTATTGGGTTTACAAGAGCTAGATTTAAAATAATTTAATACTTTAAGCCAATCTTTATAATCCAAAAACTTACTACTAAACAAAGGGAAAGAGTTTAAATAATTTACTAAAACCATGTTACCCTTTAAACTAGTGGTTCTGACTCTATACTCAGAAGAAGGTTTATTATTTCTAATACTTTTTACAGAAGTAAGTAAAAACATAGCTATAATTTCTAAAATTTCTAAGTTACTATTTCCTTTTTGATCTATTTTTCTTTGACTTAATTCAAATTTACATTCCACTTTAGGATATTTAGAAGTTGTAGTAGCTCTTACCGAAAAGTGACCATCTGCATCTATTAAACCTGATAACCAAGCATTAGATACCAGCAAACTATTATCTAAAGGTTTTTTATTAATATGAAAATTTTTAAATTTATTGTTTAACCAATCAATTAAACTCCATAAAGCATAAATTTTAGGTGTTCTCATATAACCGTTAATTAAAGATGTCATTAATATTAAACCATCAAAATTGTTAATAGTTAAAACATAAGCATTAACTCCCTTTTTTTTATTGATTGTTCCGTATTTTATATTTTTTTGAATCATCAAAGCTAAAGGTAAGTCTTTTAAGTTAAAAACAATTTGTATTGAAGGATAATTAATACGACCTTTAACAGATCTTTCTGTTTTAGGTACTACAATAGTACCATCACCTTCTATTAAACCAGCTAAATAACTATTAAATTTTAAATTAAAGATAAAATTGCTTTTTTTTTCTAAATCATAAATTGAATCTAATTTTAAAGTGTTTTTGCTATTTCTATTTATAGTTATAGAAGAGGGATAAGCTAAAACATTACAACAGATAAATTCCAACGTATAGTCTCTGAGGATCCCTAAAAAATTTAAATTTAAAAGGTTTCCTGCTGATTGTGTAAAATTTAAAAAACTTAAATTGTACATTTCCCAGCATATAGTTGGATTTAAAGCCGGCAGTATTTGTTTACCGGCTAATACAGGTAAAGTAAGTAATAATAAGATAGCAGTAACAAAAATAGCCCAAGCAAATAAGGGTACTTTATGTAAAGACATACCTGGTGCCCTCATATTTAAAACTGTAGCTATAAAATTAATTGCACCTAATAAAGAAGATATTCCTGCTAAGTGTAAAGAAAAGATAGCTAAATCTACTGAAGCACCGGAGTGTGATTGAATACTAGCTAATGGAGGATAACAATTTTTATTTTGGCAATCTCATATCTATAAAACAAAAAAAAATTTTTTTTTTATTTTTGTTTGTTTAATATTAATATTAATATTAAAATTAATTAAAGGTACTATCATTACGCTCTCTAATTTTCACTAGAGTTTGGACTATTCCTTCATCTTATTATTTAAAATTAAAATTTATTTTTCAAATAAATCTAAAGCTTGAAATTTAGTTCTCATAATTCTAACACTATCTCTAATTTTTTCTAAAGCTAAAAAATGACCTTTATTTTTAATATAAGATCTGGCCCAGATTCTATATTCTGCTGATTTTATACCTTTCATAGTATTTTTATAATATGAAATAATATTTTCAATAGCACGAGAATTAGTTGTGTTAAGAGAATAATAACCTGCTTTTTTATACTGAACTTTAGTACTAATATGCAATAAATGTTTAATACTAATTAAAACAATTTCATCTAGTTTTTGATTTATTTCAAAAGCATGCACTATTCTTTTGTTAGATTTTTTTACTAAATAAAAAGAACCTTCAGCTTCTGTAAATCCTATTAGCCACGGTTTACTCATGATTTTAGAGCAAAAATCATAATTTATTAAAATTTTTATTTTCTCTAAATTATCGCCTAAAACTGTAAAGACGGGCGAAATATAAATTTTAGGTATTGAAGTATTTATTTCATAAATTAACTTATCTTTTTCTTCAATAGTTAAGTCCTTATTAATTAAAATCTCATAAGCTTTTTTAAATTTAAGATAGTTATAATATTTACTTGTTAATAAAGGATATTTATCAAAAATTGGAAAAACGATCTTATTTAAAGTTTGTAAATCTCGAATTCTAAAATGAGCACAACTACCATTTTTTTCAACATAAATACTACCTGCCTTTAATTGTTTTTTTATATAATGTAAAATTCTTAAATTATATGTACTTTGACCTAAATTATAGGTAAGGTTCCAAGTATTATTTTGTCTAATAATAGAAAAAGAACCATCACCGTCTGTAAATCCTACTAACCATTGATAAAATAAATCTTTATTTTCAGATATTGAATTTTTATTTACAACTATCTTTTTTTGTGATAAGCTTTTATTTAAATTTCCTTCGGAAACTTTGTGGTATAGTGATAAAATTTTAAAAATAAGATGCTCTACGTTTAGTCTCTGATGGTTAAATATATTTTTGATTTTAACCAGGCGAATATTCTCCATGTTAGTAAAAATTTTTCTACCTTTTTTAAAATAAGATGAGCTTTTACTTCCGATTAGAAGATTTTCCTCGCATCGAGTAGAGTTTAAAAATACTATATCACTATAATAAGACAGCTTATCCAAAAGTACTAATTTTGAATACAAAATTAATACAAAAATCACAACTGTCCATCCTGTCTAAAAAAATTTTTTTATTACAATTTATATAAAAAAGGATATTTTTTTGGATAAAATTTGTCTAAATGTTGCCAATTTTATTTTTTTCTTAAAGTATTCATGTTTCCTTTTAAATCAAAAAGTAAATTACTTTTTTCAACAGTTTTATATTTTTTATTTTTGCAAATATAATGTATTTGTGCCCAATCTAAATAATCTAAATATTTTGAGCCAAATAAAGGATATTTAGAAAGATAAAGATATTCAATTAAAATAGTACAGGATTCTTTTTTTACTGTCCTAATTTCATAAGCTTCTTCATAAAAATTATCTCGTATTCTGTTTATATTTTTTAATCGAGATACTTTAAGAAACTCTCTTATTTCTTCCATTATATAAAAATATAAACAAGTATAATTATTATCTTTACTTATTTTATGATAAATTTTTCGTTGAGATATCCTCATGTAATATTTAACACTATTGACAATGTTTTTAGTATTTGTAGAAAAATAACTATAAAAATTACCATATGCTTCTATAAAACCAGATAACCTACTTTTAGAGCTAAGATCTAAACCTAATTTAGGTAAATATTAGAATAACAGTTTAATAACTGTTGATTAATAAAACTTAAATTATAAAACATATATAGTTTATATTTAAAGGACAGACTATACAAAATCCATTTTTTTTTATATTTAAAATTACTTGTCTAATTTTTTAATTGTAATAAATTTAATTATTATTTTTACAAATAATCTTGGACTATATCTTCACCCTTAAATAAGTGTGCTTCACGTGTAGTCTCTGAGGTTCCCTTAACAAAATTTTTAAGGTTTCCTGCTGATTGTCCATTGTAGCAAGTTTAAAATTTTTACCGGAAAAACTTTAACTTTCACTCAGGTATTTAAACATTTTAGGAGTTTCCAGCATATAGTGAAGTTCTAAATAGTAAATACTTACTATTCTGGCACAGGTTTTTAATCTTTAACTTAAATAAAGCTAAGATTAGGACAGTTAGTACCAGCCCCATTTTCAACTAGAGCACTTAGTAATAATAAAATTAAAGAAGGTGGTAACAACCAAAATGATACGTTATTTAATCGTGGGAATGCCATGTCGGGACTCCCGATTAAAACAGGTAACATATAGTTCATTAAATCATATTTTTACAAATATGTTTGGACTATTTCTTCAGGTTAAAATTTTAACCGCACCACGTATAGTCTCTGAGGATCCTACAATAAATTATTTTAATATTTTTTATAAATATATATATAAAATTTTTGGTTTCCTGCGAATTACCTATTAATTAAAAATTAAATTTAAATCAATCTTTTATTAACTGTAATGTTAATAAATTATACACTATAGTTTAGAGTAAAAATAAAATTTATATTTTATAAAGTATAATTAAAAAGGAGGGTAAAAAAAATTTTTTAATATTCACATTAATTATTAAGACCTCTGTACGCTTTTTAAAAAACTAACTATTTAAAGAATAAAATTTAAGCAAAAAAAAAATTTTTTTTGTTATTTGTTTGTTACTTTTTTATTCTGGAAGTTAACTAAATTAAGTTTTCAGTAGGTTCTATAATGTGACTTTAAGGCTTTCTCGCAAATAGTGATGTAATAAGGTTGACTTTACAGTCTACCACGGCAACTATTTTACATTTTAATTTAATCTATTTTGTTAAGTAACTATTTTTAAGATGATCCCAGTTGTAAGTAGTACGAGTTTTATTAAAATTTTGTCTAATTTTTATTGCCTCTTCTACGTAAGTATTAGGAAGTTTTTGAATATTAGAAGTTTGACTAAAATTAGTTTGTTTTTCTAAAACATAAAGCCAATCTTTAAAATCTAAATATTTAGATGACAAGAGAGGATAAATTGTGAAATATTTCACAATTTTGTTAAGACTACTTTTATTATGAGCTATAACTGTGTAACTAAAAAACTGTTTATCATTTATATATCTACTTCTGCTATATACATTAACACCTAAAAAATTAGCCAACTTTGACATTATCGGAAAAAAACCGGTTTTTGTACCTTCTGAATCTAACTTATGATAAGTTTGTTTTATTTCCAGCCGATAATATAATTGAACTCTTGTACTGTTTTTACCAGATCGTTTATGTATGTTTATAGAAAAAATACCATCAGCATCCGAAAACCCAGAGAACCAGTTATTACTATCAATAGGAGAATTGTCTAAAGGTTTTAATTCTAGTTTACAAATTTTAGATAAAACTAGTTTAGTTTTTAGGAAGTTACTCGACTTATTTGTTTCAATGTATTTATTTAGCCAATCTATTGTACGTTGCAATGCTTCAATTTTAGGTGTTCGCATTTTTCCATTTATAAGTTTCACTATAGTAAAAATACTAACAATATCTTGAATTTGCCAAAGAACGTAACCTCTGTTTGGTTTATTATATATTTCCCCACAATTAGTGACATTTTGTAAATGTTGAGCTAAAGATAAATCATTTTTTTTGAAAACAATAATAATCATAGGATAATATTTTTTAGCTATGGAATTTTTGTTATGTATAGCAAAAGTACCACCACCTTCAATCAATCCTGCAAGATAAGAACTTAAAGTATTATTATTTTTATTTATTTTGTTTTCCTTCTTTAAACTTACTAAACAATTATTAATATTTGAGCTAACTATAAATCTTTTGGTGTTTAATTTTATTTCGGATGCTAAGGTAAACAGATATTTTTGTAGATATAAATTTTGAGTATTTTTTTTAGTATAGTTACTATTTAAAAATAAATTAAATTTATTTTTGTTACCAAACCCACCTACTAATGCAGGCATACATTAATATCTCTAAAATTTCTATTAGAGTTGGACTATCTCTTTATCTATTTATTAGTTCTATAGATATCTTGCATATAGTCTCTGAGGATCTTTTTTATTCCATAAGTTTTTCCTTTTTTTCAGTGTGTTTTTACAAAAAAAAAAACGATAAACTTAACTAGATAGTTATTTAGTTTCCTGCTGATAACCCAATTTTATTTATTAGTTATTAAGATTTGTATTTGTATCTGTATTTTTATTTATTTAAATTTTAATCTTTATAATAAAATAAATATAACTATTAGGGTGTTCCAGCATATAGCAAGATTTAAGTTATATATTTCTATATAACCCGGCCATGCCTTAATATTATAACTTTAATATTTTTAAAAAAAGACTTGACCATAAAGAATATCATTATGAAAGCATGTGCTGTTATTATTACATTAAAAAGTTGGTGATCACCTTGTAAAAATTGAACACCAGGTGAAGCTAATTCCAATCTAATAATCATAGAAAAAGCAGTACCAATCATACCTGCAAAAAGACCAAACACTAAATATAGTGTTCCAATATCTTTAGCATTAGTAGAGAACAGCCATCTAGTCATAAATAAAACTATTCTTTATAAAAATAAACTTCTTGGCGCTTTTATTGAGAAAAATAAAAATTTTTATAGCTTTAAAAATTTTTATTAGTTTTATTTAAACTTTTTTCTCTCTTTTAAATTTTAATAGAATGTTGCTAATTTAACCTAACGGTTAACAAGTTTTGTTTACAAAAAAAAATTTTCACGGAATAGAGGTGACTCGAACACCTATGGGTTTTACCCGAACAATTAGCAATCATTCTATCTTACCACTGAAAACTATTCCAAACTACTCTTATTAACTTATATTATAATAAGAGACGTAAGGAATAGTTTAAGCTAAATCAATGGCACAAAAAATCTTTTTTTTTTTATTTTTAACTTAAAAAAATTTTTTAAGTTAAAAATTTTTGCATAGAATATCTTTTAAGTTTAAAAATTAGTCTTTATCAGATTTGAACTGACATTTGCTGCGTGAAGGGCAGCCGTACTACCATTATACTAAAAGACCTTTGCTTTGCGACCCTAGGACTCGAACCTGTCCCCCAGCTCATGAGGCTGATGTGCGACCTTTACACTAAATCGCATAAATTTTACTCGTGTATTTTTTGTATATAAAACATATAGTACTTTTACTTTAAATACAAATATGATCAAAACTCTATATTATATTAAATATAAATTATAATATAATAACCATTCTCTTTTGGACTCGAACCAAAATTGACACTTTAGAAGAATGATGTTCTACCATTGAACTAAGAGAATTAATGTAAAGTTTAAAACTTTAAACTATTAAAAATCTTTTGTAAAATAAGATTTAAATAATTAAATTAATAAATTTTTACATTATAAAAAATTTTTATTTTTTATTAAAAAATGAGAAAAAAAAAATAAAAACTTTATTTTACGAGTAATCAGATTTGAACTGATGATCTCTACTTGGAAGGTAGATGCTATACCAACTTAACTATACTCGTTATTAATTATAATTATAATACATGTATTTTTTTTTATAGCTTATATATTCTTGCTATTTATTTCACTTTGTTTTACTCTTAATCAAAATTTTTTATAAAAAACAATTAAATAAGTACAAAGGAACTTTTAAAATAAAATATCTTTATATTTTTATAATCGAGCCCTTCCAGATTTGAACTGGGACACCCCTAATTGACAATTAGATGCTCTACCTATTAAGCTAAGGGCCCTTAAAAAAAAATTTTCTTTTTAGTTCTTTTAATTATTAATAATTTGATAATTTTTTTATATAAATAAAAATTATCAAATTTAAATTTTATTAAAATAAAACAAAATAAAAATAAAATTATTTGTGTTTATATAAAATATAAATTATAAATTTAATTTTGTAATAGCTCAATGTTTATATATATATTTAAGACATAAAATAAAATTTTGACTATTTTTGTTTATTATAAATTTTTACTTTTTTTAATAAAATAAAAACTTTATTTGTTCTCTAATTAATATTTAACAAAATTTAAAATAAAAATTATAATTTTTTACTAAAAAAAATTTTTTGTTAGTATTAAAAATAGTTAAAATTTGAAAATATTTAAACTAAAACAATTATAACAATTATAAAACATAAAGTTATTAATAAAAGATCTTTATTAATTTAACAAAAAAAGGTCTAAATTTTTATCTCTTTTTCTTAGTAATAATAGGGGGTTTATAAAAATTTAAATAAACTTTTCAAAAAAACATAAACTTTCATTAATAGTGATAGTTTAATTTATTTAAACAAATTATAATTATGTTTACTTGTATATATATTTATATTTTTATATAAATATATAATTATATTTAAATAATTTTAAATTTATTATATATACAATATATTTTTATTTTTATTATTTTAAATTAAATTTCAGTCTGAAATCCATACTTCTGAACCAAAATAAACGAAAAACATAAGACTCGGAAAAGTCTAATTAAATAATAAAGATTTTTATTAAAATTCAAGACTACAAGTGCAAATTAAAAAATTTGTTAAACAAGTTAAGATAAAATAAAAAATTATTAGGGGTTAACTTTTAATCTGTTTATTTTGTAATCATTTTATTTTTAGTCGCTACTAAAGTTTTACCTTTAAATATTAAATCTCTTTTTGCATTTGTAGATTTAAGATTGTAAGAAGATATTTTAACGGCTATAGTACTATCTTTAACAAGATTAAACCATTTTTCTTGTTCTACATTTAAATTGTTATCTTTATTTAATAAACGTTCTAATTGTGAAACTGTAATTAATGATTTTAATCCTTTAATTTTAGTAAATTCTTTTCCGTTAATATCTACACCCCCATATGTTTTAGGTCCTAAAGCTATAAACTTAGATAATACTTTTTCAAGCTTAAACATTCCTAATTTTTTACTGTGAACTAAATTTTCAGGTAAAGGTTTGTTTAAAAAATAAGAATCGGTATCAGAATAATATAAAGTAAAATCTTCTTTGTTTTTAAAGTTACTCATTATCACTCTAGCATTAGCTGTAATTGCTGAAGCTATACTAACATTTATTTTAGGTATTTGCGGAAAATTTTCTCGGTAAGCTATTATAGTTTTACCACCTAAAACCAATTGTTCTGAAATAGAATTTAAACCAATTTTAGATATGAACTTAGCTACTTTAGAATTATTAATTACCTCATGTCTCATTATATTTGGACTCATACCAAATCTTCCATATAGCGAATTCATTAATAACTTAGAAATAGTATACATAGGAGAATCTGGGGAAGATTTTTCTTTAAGTAGATACATAACATCGACATAATTAGAAAAAACATCAGAACCTTCAAATAAATACCCTTCTAATATTTCAAACTGGTAACCGTATTTAATGGCGTTTTTTAATTCTTCACCGTAATACCAACCTATCCACCTACCTGTAGGATAAATAGTAGTATTTTCTAATTTATAAGGTAAAATTGGATGTGTTATATTTTGAGGTGCTGTCACTTTAACTTTAAGCACAGACAAATATTTAGAAAACAATTCTTTATATGTTTCCATTTTAGTAATATCCCCTCTAAAGTAAGCTTTAATGTTTGTAGGATATATATATTCTTTCATAGAAAAGGGATATAGTGAGTTGACATCATAATGGTAAACATTTTCACCTTTAGGATTAGAAGGAATATACATGTCTACATGTCCACCATAATATGCTTGACTAATATCACTGTATGTTTTTCCTATTAAGATAGGTAATTTAAAGTTTTTACTTAGATAATTAGTTCTAAAAATTTTAAAAGCCAAACTAGGTAAAGTAGAAACAGAAGAAACATTAACTTTAAATTGTTTATATATTAAATTTGAGAATGATTCAATAACTTGATATAAAGCAATACAATCTATTTCACAATATTTTATTGCTTCTTTTTTTAAAGCCCAATTGTTATTGAAATTTAAACAATAATTATTATAATCATCTAAAGAAATATTGTCAAAATTATTGTAAGAGGGTACAGAACCTATATAATTAAGATTGTTTTTAGTAACATATTTGTGAGGAAAGAAACTTTTTAAAGTTGAAACTTTAAATTGTTTAGTTAATTTACTTAAACCAACAGGCAATAATAAGAAAGAGTCTTTAAAATTTAAGTAGTATGAATTAGAAGGCCCATATTTTATTTTTAAATTAATAAATTTACCGTCTTTAATTATTGGTTCTACTTTTACTTTTTTAAAGTTAATTAAATATTTAAGAATAAACATTAAATCAAAATCACTTGAATTGTGAATATAAACAGTTTTTTGACTGTATTCTCTAGATAGTAACCTTGATAATACATCAGACATTAAATCCTTAGTAGAATTATAATTAGTTATATAAAATGAATGTGATTTATTTCCATCATAAAAAGATAAACAATAAAGATCCATTTTATTATCTTTATTTAAATAAGTTTCAATATCTAATGTTAGTATATTAAGTATAAATTTAGACGCAGTTTTAGATTTAGTAATATATTCAGATTTTAATAATAACCTTTCAAAAATAAAATAAACTTTATTATTTTTGATGTGGTAAAATTTATCACCTATCTGTCTAATAAAATCATTAGTTAAAGGATTAATAATTTTATCTAAAATTATTTCCAATTTCAAATTACTATTATTAGATTTAACTTCAATTAAACTATTTAATTTATCTATATATTTCACAATTAAATATCTATTTATATTATTACCTAAATCAAATATTAAGTTAGATATTTTTTGAACATCTGACTCTAACCATGTAATAATATTACCCCAACTATTATAAAAAGTATTTAAGGGTAAATTAGCAGGAATTTCGTTTCTAAAATCTACGTTTTCTAAAGCTTTAGTTACCTCATCTGTAGACATTAAAATATTTTTAGTTTTAGAATAAAATTCTTCTCTTACATGGATAAAGCCAAAAGTAACATTTAAAGCAAGATCTACTTTATATCGATTTTCTAAAACTAAATATTTATTTTCTAAATAATCTATATAATTTGAAAGATCTTTTTTATTTTTAGGATTTAAAGGAAATCGTGAACCTACACTAACATAACCACTATTTAATAATTTAATATTAACTATAATATAAACAAAGGATTTATTTTTTAAGTCTGAAATAAATTTATTTACTAGGGCCGAGAAATTAATGTGCCCATCTACCAAATCGTAGGATATATTTTTAAATTTTTTTTTTAAATTAATTTTTTGTATCATTTTTGTTTTTTTTCTCTAAAATGATAGTGTCTAACGCACGTTTATAGTCTATGCTATGACTTATATTTTCATATTATTATATTATATTATATTACACCATCTTTGAAACATGTCATTTTTATTATTCTTATAAATATAACTTAAATAAATCTCAACTAAAAATAGTTTAATTTAAGATAATTGTTATTTTTTATAAAATAAATTTACTATTTGAAGTAAAAAAACATTACGATTATAACTATAAATATTTATTTTTAAAATCTTTTAAATAAACTAAATTATTCAAACTAATTTAATTCTAATATATAAATATACATATTAGATATATAAAGGTTAATTTAGAAATTTGAAAAATTTTTCATTTCCCTTTTATAATTTTGTTTTTACACTTGTTCTTTTTATAATTAAAAAAAGTCTAACAAGTTTTTTGTTTTATTATTATTATATTTATTATAATATAAACTAAATATTTTTTTTTTTTCTATTTTTTTTTTATATTTCTAACTTCCATCGCTTTAAAAAAATTTTTTTTTCAGGTAACATTTTTACACCCTGTTGACTAACAACATAATTTTCACTCTTATCTTGTAATATGGAAGGAGTAATTGCAAACACACAACTATAAATTTAGTTTAGCTAAAATAAAACAGGGTTTTTATTTAAAATTTTAATTTACTAAAAAAACATAAAAAATATAATATATTATAGCTATATTTATTTGAATTATTATTTAATATTAAAATAAATATTTTCTATAAAGATATTTTTATCTTTTAAGAATAAAAAAAAATTTTTTTTTAGATGTTTAGTTTTTGTTAAAAATTTATAAATTTAAAGAATTTAAATTTATAAATCTTAAATTTTGATATAATAAAAAAACTTAACTAATTTGATAAATATTTAAAGCCGAAAAAAGGAATTGAACCTTTATTTTATCGTCATGAGTGATATGTTCTAACCTTTTAAACTATTTCAGCCTTGAAAGTAAGGTAAAATCTTTAAGAATAATATGGTTATCTTAAAGCTTAACAATCGTTAAACTTTACTCTGAGTTTTTACTAAAAATTCATAACCCCTTATAGGCCTGTATTTTAAATTATAAAATTAAATAGTATTAAAGAAAATCTAATTTAACAAACTTAAGTGTTTAATATTAATTTTACTATTATATATATAATTTATATAAATTAATTTTAAATAAAAATATAATAATAATTATAAATTAAAATTGAATAAAGATCAATTTTAATCTGTAAAATTTAAACTATTAAAATTTAAATAAATCGATCTTCCCTAAATTAGTACCCCTAATCAATTAGCTAATTATATATAATTAAAACGGGCTATTACTTTCCCTTTATTAAATTAATTCATCAACAATATTAACTAATTTAATAACAGATTTAGATACCTTAACTCTCTTTTAAACAAATTTCTTTCTAAAAAAAAAATAAAAACTAAAATTTATCATAAAAGGCTAATAAATTAAAATAGGGTTAATACTTATAAAATTTTAATTATTTTATTTATTTTATTTATTTTATTTAAATTTGTAAATATGAAACTAAAAAAAAATTAAAGATAATTGTTAGTTTGTTTTATTCTATTTTTTTAGAGTCTATAAATTTAATAGCTCCAGAACCTATTTCTAAAACAAATCCTATTGTTAAAACAAAGAAAAATAAAATAGCAACACTAAATCCAAACACATTAACTTGATAAAGACTAACAGCTAATGGAAATAACAATAATATTTCTAAATCAAAGATAAGAAATAACATACTTACCAAATAAAAATGAATATGGAATACTGATCTTGTTTGACCTTGTATTACTGAAAACCCACACTCATAGGGCGAAAGTTTAGATTCGTCAGGTTTATTAGGAGCTAATAAAATATTTATACCTAATAATAAAAAAGCTAAAAAAGGTACAAAAATAAAAAGAATTAATAATGTAGGTATTCTCATTATTTAACAATAGAATAAAGATAAAGATAATAATTGTGTACTGTTTAATAATAGTGAAGGTTTTAAAATAAATAATAAAATTACTAAAGTAAGAGTTGATATTAAAAAACTATGAAAATTTGTAATATAATACGAAATAAAATAATTATCATGAACATCGACAAAAGGTATATTTTTAGATAAAGGATAATAAGGTGCCTTTAAATTAGAATTTGCTAAATTTTCTTCTTTTTCAATTAAGTTAAAATTAGAATAATCATATTCAGTAAATAAAACTTTAATAATTTTTAAGTAATAAGAAGCACTTATAACACTAACTATAATAGCTACAATTGACATAAAATAATATCCACTTTGTATTGCTGAATATAATACCATTTGTTTTGAGAAAAATCCTATTAAGGGCGGAATCTATTTTAATAAAAATAAAAATATTAAATATTTATTGTGATTGTAAATTGAATAATTTTTCATTTTCAATTTTAATTGTTCAAATCTTTCTTTTCTTTTTATTGCCTCTAAATATTTATAATCTTTATTTATTTGAAGTTTATGTAAATCTATAAAAAGAGGTATAGATATACATACGTATTTATTTGTAAAAAAAGGAAAATCTCTTAAATAACTAATAAGTATAGATATATATATTATATAAGCTGTTTTGGTAAAAGATCCAAGTTCTATAATTGATTTACAAATTTTACAAACATATTACCTTAAACTAATTTAAACTAAATTTGCTAAGTCTGTCTTAAATGTCAAATTAGACAAATTATTTGAATGAGAAATATCAGTTTTTTTGTTGAGAATTTTGATTGCTCTAATTAATAAGCCGAAATATAGTTTCAATTATAGGAGTTTGATTTTTACCATTAATAATTTTAATTATTTGCAATATTGTAAATTTATCTTTAAAAAATTTACAAAAAAAAAAGAAAAGAACCCTCACCAATATTAATAATTATATCTTTAGCTAAATTTAAGTACTCTTTTGTAGAATCTATTTCAAAACTTGCTTGATTTTATCTAATCTTTGCTATTTAGAAATTGATCTCATTTATATAAATAAAAAGAGCCTACACCTTCAATTAAATCTGCAAAATAAAAATCAAAATGAAAATTTTTATTTATTGTTATAATTTTTTTATTTGTTAAAAAAAAAATATTTCGAGACAGAAATAAAGAATAAAGGAGAAATAGGAAAAAAAGCAGAAAGAGATTTTATTTATTAAAGAACAAACTATAAATATTTAATATATAAAAGATTTAATAAAATGAAATCTTATTTTTATAAAATTTGGACTATATCTTTAGTATAAAAAATTTTAAGTGTTTTATATTATACATGGTTCACGTTTAGTCTCTGAGGTACCTACTATTAAACAAAAAGCAAAATATATAATATAATTACATTTTTTGTGTTTTAATATTTAAATTGGTTTCCTGCTGATTGTCTTTAAAACAACACTTGAACTTTTTACTGTGCCTTATGTTTAAAGAAGAGTATCCAAGTCTTTAAGAGTTTCCAGCATATAGTGAACTTAACTTACTTATTTAGTAAGAGGCATTCTAATAATACCAGCCATTGAAAATAAACAAATAACTAAACATATACTAAGTATAGGATTAGTAATAAATTGACCAGTTAACTCTGTAATATATCTTATATCTAAATTTTCAATATTTTTAGTATCAGAATATATACCGTATCTAAAACCTTTTTTATTTGAATTAAATTTATTATAAAAATTTAAATAACCTAAAGCTAATAAAATAAAAAATGTATTTAAATTTGTTACAGAATATTGAATAATATAAAATAAAAAAGACTCTAAAGATTGTTCACTATTTATAGCTAAAGCCAATAATATAAACCCTACATGAGAAATAGTACTATAAGCTAACAATCTTTTTATTTTTGATTGTGCTAAACCTACTATTGTTCCTATTATTAACGAAAATAAAGAACTTATTAACAATAAATTTTTCAAAGTATCATATTCTATTGTTTTTACTAAATTATAATTATTTAAAGTATCTATACTTGTAGTAATGTTAGTATTAATATTATTAGACCAAAAACTACTACCTATAAATATATCTAATATAAATATTAAAATAGCTATTTTAGGCATAATAGTTAGCCATATTGTAACTATAGTTGGACTGTCATCATAAACATCTGGAGCCCAATTATGTAAAGGTGCGGCAGCTATTTTAAATAAAAATCCTATTACAATTAAGCTTAAACCTAAAACTAAACCATCTGTAATATTTAAACCATTTGAAAGTGAAAAAAGGCTATATATAGACTCTAAATTAGTTAATCCTGTATAAAAATAAACTAAACCAGAACCTAATAATATTATACAAGAAGATAAACCACCTAATAAGAAATATTTTAAACCGGCTGAAGTAGCTAATTTAGAATCTCTAAATAAAGTAGCTAATATATATACACCAAAAGATTGTAATTCTATACTTAGGTACATAGATAATAAATCAGATGAAGATAATAACAATGAAGAACCTAAAGTACTAAACAAAATTATTAAGGAATATTTATCTCCTAAACCTGATAATATTTCAGTGTAAATTATGTTTGAAGGTTTAGATATCTTAAATAAGCTATCTGCTCTAACTAAATCATCAACATTTAGTGTTTCTCGTTTAGTTAATAATATATTACTATAACTAGATGAAACTGTTTCTTTAACGGTTTTACTTGATTTTTGAGATACATTATTTTGAGCTAATATTTTTATATATTCTATAATACCTGGTCTAGGTATTAAAATTAAACTTCCAATAATGAATATAAATATATCTAATTGTTGTGATATTGATGTAACATGAAATAAACCACTATAAACTCCAATTCCTGATCCAATTGACTGAATATGCAATGCGTTAAAGGCTAAAGCACCGGAAAAAAATAATATTATAGCTGTTAATCTCGTTAATAATACCGGAGAAAGATGTGTCTTGATTGATGGTAAGGCTAAGGCCACTATAATAATTAAAAGACTAATAAAAATCATTGCTCAACTAGTATTTTTTTTTGTTTAATATTCAGCTTTAATTTATATAAAACAAAAGTAGGGAATAAAAAGACAATTCCATTTAATAAGTATAATAAGTAAAAATAAATAAAACAAAAAGTTCTATTTAGAATTATTATTGTTAAAGTCTAGATTAGTTATATAATTATAACATTAAAATTTAAAATAGGGTTAAAAATTTTTAGACTTTACTTTAAGTTTCAAATTTCTCGTTTTTTAAGTAAAGTATTATCTTTTTTAAATTTAATTTTTAATTTATTATAATTTTTATATTACAATATAATTTTTTTGAAACCCTTTATTCATATATATGAAATATGAAAATTTTTAACATTATGTTTTAGTTTTAAACTAAAATAGTTTTAAATTAAAGAATATTTATAAAACTAATTTAATGTAAGAATTATCACTAAATAAATTTTATTTTTAGATTTCTCTTTTTGTTTTATTTCTATATAATAAATTTTCATCATTATTATTGTTTTGGATTAGATTTTTGAATTTTAGATATTTTAGAAATAAAAATTGGTGATACCATTGCAAGTAATAATATCATACTACAAATTATTAACCAAAAAGCCCCGTAAGTATATAACCCTTGACCTACGGCTTGTATTTGTAAGAAATTAACAAAACTAGTATCAGCAATCGAAGGATCAAAAGCTGTGTTAATATCAGCTATTACTTGTATTTCTTTGTTTAAAACTAATATATTTAATTTATTTAAAATATTTAATAACGCTGAAACTGCTGAGACATTATTTAAACTAAAGGGCATAATAGTAAATATTTCATAAATAAATAAAGAACCTAAAGATAAAGCTAAAGGTAAATTTTTAGTATATTGAGTTCCTGTTTCTAAAATATCGGCTAATTTAATATTAATCATCATTATTACAAATAAAAATAAAACAGCAATAGCTCCTATATATATAATAATGTAAGATATACCTATAAAACCAATACCTGTTAAAATCAAGTATCCTGCAGCATTAACAAACACTGCTATTAAGAAAGTTACAGCTATCACTGGGTTTTTAGAAGTTATGACTAAAACACTAGAGAATAAAGTACCAAAAGCTAATATGTCTATAAATAAGTTTTTCATTTTTTTTTTCTACAGAATTTATTTAGGTCTACGTAATTTATACGCTCGATTTTTTGTTATATGTATAACAAAATTTTTATATCTCCTTATTTTTATCGACTTGAGACTTTATACTACAAATTTTTGTAAAAAAAAAAAAATTTTTTTTTCAAAAAAAGAAAACATGAAACTTTAATAGTATATACAAAATATTCTTTACTTTGTGTTTTTTTTTAGTTTCCGACCTTATCAAATTTAAGAAAATATATGAAAATTAATAATATTTTGTTTTATTATTATAAATTTTACTTTTTTCAAATATATTTATTTTTAGATAAAAATTGTTTCTTATTTTAAACTTTAAATTGCAGTAAATTAAATTAATTTTGAAAAATTGACCTTAAATTAAAGGCAGGGTTCTTTTTTTTACAAGAACATTTTTAAACACTCCTATTTTATTAACAAATTAAAATTTAATTATTATAATTAATATAATAATTAAATTAGTAAAAAAAAAATTTTTTTTTATTAACTTAAGGATTGTACAAATACCTAATAAAAATTAAAATGAACTAAGATATTTAAATTAAATTATTTATAATTTAATTCATAATTTTATAAAAAACAATTTTTTATATTTAATAATTAGAAATATTAAATAAATAACAGATATTTGTTACTACTATATGTGTATTTTTATAAAAATTTATAATAAATACATATAAAATAAAAATCGCTCATATTACTATAATCGCGAAAAATTTAAAATGATTTTAATTATAGATATTAAATATTTTCACTTTAAATTTAAATAACTGAGTTGACCAGATTTGAACTGATATGGTCCACTACCAAAAAATGGTGTTTTTCCAATTAAACTACAACTCAATCTTTTAATTTAGACAGCTATATAAAAATAAAACTAAAACTGTTAAAGTTTATATCAATTTTACTGCTAAATTTTGCCGAAAACTGGAATTGAACCAATATTAAAGTCTTACAAGGAATTCGTTTTACCAATTAAACTATTTCGGCTAAAATTAATTAATAACTAAAAAAAACTAAAGAAGTTTTTACAATTAAAGTTTAAACAAAAGACTTTAAATATTTATAAAAACCCTATTAAAATTTGAGGTCTAAATACATATAATACTAATTATTTGTTAGTATCCTCTTATACTATTTGTGTTTTATTTTTTTTTTTCTTGCCCCGGGAGAGAATCGAACTCCCCTATTTACGACTTCAATGTAACGCTTTAGCCGCTAAGCCACCGGGGCTTTTTTTTAGATTCTCAAATTAAATTTTTAGAGATTAGCCAAAACTTTTTTAAAACAAAAATTTTAATTTTGTTTAGCTGAGCCTTCTAATTTTTATATTTTATATTTTAAATTTAAATATATATAATAAAAAAATTTTTTTTATTATATAAAGAGAGGAAAAAAATTTTTAAGTTTAAGAAATAAAAATTTTATAGTCCTTAAATAAATATAAAAGTTAAAAATAACTAAAGATAAAAATTTATAAACATGGAGAAAGATAGAATCGAACTATCATATTTGTAGTGCAAGTACAACTGATTACCATTATCAGATTTCCCCTTTTTTCTTTTTTTAATAATTTTGTAAATACTAGTTTCTCTTTTTAATTTTTAAATACTTACCAAGTAAAACTATTTTTTTTTACTTTAATATTTGACTCTTTTATATATTGGGTTATCTAAAAACTATTGCTTAGTAATATTAATATAAACAAACAATTTACAAACATAAAAAAATTTTATTGAAAAATAAAAAATTTTTTATTTACTTAACTTAGTAATATAAAATCTAACTACTTGTTGAAAAGTAAATAAAGGTAAAATATATTTAGAAAAAAGATAAACTAAAGCTAATAAAGTTAAAAAAGAAAAAGATAGTTGATTAATAAAATAAAAAGGTATTAGTTGTGGCATATAAATGATTATTGTTTTACATAAATACTCTTCATGAAATGAAAGAGCTATCTCTGTTTTATATTATGAGGTAAATCTTTCTTAATATTAAATCTTAAATTAGACTTGGTTTATTAGAAAAGGGTCACCAATAACTTAAAACAAGAAAAATATTATAATTAAAACCTTTTCTATAAATTTTATTAAAAAAACTAAAAAAATTTTTGTTTATTTAAAGAAAATAATAAATATAAAATTTTAACTTATAATATTCTAAAAAAAAATTAAAGAATTAAAAGCTTATAATTAGGTTTTAACAATATAATATAAAAATTGAGATATTTCTAGTAATCTTTAGTGTTTAAAATTAAAACACTTAAAAAAATTTTATTGAGATTTTAAAAATCTAAAAATAGGGCTGACATAAAAAAATAATTTTTATTTTAAAATATAAGTCCCCAATTTTTAGTTTTACACTATCTTTGTTACAAGCATACGAACAAAGAGACTTGAACTCTTAAGGAATTACTTCCACTCCTGCTTAAGAGGAGATTGTTTACCATTTCAACATGTTCGTTCTATAAAAAAATTTTATAATATTAATAATGTAAAAAAAAAAATAATTTTAGTTAATTTTATAAATTATAACTTTAAAAATTTTATATTATTAAATAAAAACAAATATAAACTTATTTTAACTTATTAAATTTGTTTCTAAACAAAACCCCTTAATTAAAGAGACTAAACTTATAGTTAATAGAAAGTAATTAAAATAAAATTTTTATAATAAAAATATTTTTATATTCAAGTTTTTCTTATTCTTATTAATTAAACCTAAAAAAAATATCTTGCTCTTTTATCAAAAAAATAAATTTTCAAATATAAATTTAAATTAAAACTTTATTTTAATAAATTTTTTTTATTATTATTTTTTTATAAAATTTCATTATAAATTTTACTATAATTTAAGAAACAATACAATTAAATTATAAATATATTTTTATAATTTAAATATGAAGGATATTTAATTTAAAAGATTAAATTAAATAATGAGATTTCTTTTTTATTTTTAATTATATAAAAACAAAAACATAGGGTTATATAAATATAAAAAAAAATTTTTTATTATTATAATATAATAAACTATAAAATAAAAATTCAAATTTTCTTTTAGTTATTATTATCTAAAGATATGACTCAATCTAACTGTAAAATTAAATGAACCTTTTTTTGTTTTATCTATAAACATTGATTTTTCAATCATTTTAGCATTTAATCTATCAAAGTTACCTCTTTGAGCTCGTTTTACTGTAAATCTTGGAATTATTCTTTCTTTCATAGGTCTACCTCCTAATTTAATATTAATACCAGACACTCCGGATGGGAAAGACACTGGTTCATTAAATATAATAGGATTTGAATTTTTGTTATTTTTAAGCTCTTGTAATGAAAGCAAATTAAAGGTGTGTTTTTTGTTATAAATTTTTACTTTTTTAAATAGTCTTGATACCATTCTTATAAAATTAGAGTTATAACTTTGACTATTTAAATATTGTACTAAAATATTACTATCTTGATATGGCTTATACAATCTTACTAAATCTAATTCTATTTCAGTATCAAATAATTTAGATAAATAATCACATAAGTAAACAAATTTATCATTATAAATAGTAGTTATATTTCTGTTTTTATTATTATTTAATGTTGTAGAGATTATATTATTATTTAATTCTTCTAAATTTTTCTTACCTCCTACATTATTTTTTTGAATATCTAAATTTAAATTTTTATTTAAATCAGAGCTTTGCATTGCAGAAGACAAGTTTTGTTCTAATACTTTTGTTTTTATATAATAAAATAAATGAATAATAATTTTAGGTTTATTGTAAATTTTATTATTACTTTTTAATTTATTATTATTACTATTATGTCCTTCATTTATTTTATTTTCTTGAGGAAACACTACATTAAAAATAGGTTTACTTATTAAACAACCTTTAGCTAAAAAAGCTAAATTTAATAATTCTGTAGCTTTTTCCATTTTAAACAAATGATTATTACTTTTTTTAAAATGGAAAAAATCATAATTGCTAGTTGCTAAATTAAAATTATATTTTGTTAATAAATTTAAATATTGTCGTATTTTAAATGTTAAAATCCTATTATTTTCTTTAGTTGTTTTTAAATTTTTATCTGAAAATATTAAATTTTTATTTTTGTTTAAATAATTTAAAGCATTAACTAAATAAAAATAAAAATCTTTAGAAGAACTTAAAGACATAAACAAACCACTACTTTCCATTTTTGGATTTGGTGCATAACTAATTAGAGATCTTGATTTTTTTAAACAATTATTATTTTTTAAATCTTTTTCATATAAATTAGGACTATTTACATCTAAATTATTTAATTCAAATTTAGAAAAATTCTGATCTAAACTTTTTAATAAACTAGAAAAAGTTAAAATAGAATCTTTTAAATTAGATAATTGACTAATTTTTAGTTTTTGTTTTTTTTCTAAATTAATTAATTTATTGTTTAGTATATAAATTTTAATAGACTTCTTATTTATAGAAACAGAATTTAAATCAGTAGTTTTAGTTTTTAAGTTATTTATATTATTATAAAATTCTTGTGTAATATTACTTTTTAAATTATTTAAAGCATTTAAAAATACTAATTCTTTGTTATTGCTTGAAGATTTAATAGCTGTATTAGTTTCAACATATTTTGTATTATTTATATTGTTGTTATTTTTATTATTTATCATAAATTAAAAAAATCTTTATAACGAAATTATACATGTAAAATAAGTAATCTATCCAAATAATTATTTTAATTAATCCAATTCTTTTTACAAAGATTGCTAAGGCTAACTCAATCAAATAATTAAATTTAATTAAATAAATTTATTTAATTTTATCTTTTTATTATTAAAAAAATAAATTTTAACAGGAAAAATTTATATTAATTAACCCTTAATACAAAGACTAATTTAATATTAAATAAAAATTGAGTTGTACTATCTATATTCACCTTTTTAAATTATAATTATTATCTTTTCATTAAATTTTGAAAGGTTGTACTAGTGTTAATAAAAATTTTTTTTTCTTATATTTTTTATAAGTTTTTACTTATTATTTTTAAATATAATTATAAATTATTTTTCTAACTACAAAAGACTTATTTATGTCTATAGATAGAGCAGTTTAAAGTCTTTTTATTTAAATTACTTAAATACTCAGGACTAATTATTTTATTTCTAATTTAATCTTAGAAAATGAAAATTTAAAATTTTAATAAATAAAAATTTATTTTTATAAAATAAAAATTTTTAAACTAAATAAATTAATAAATTAGTTCTTTTTGACAAGAGCGAGGTGACTCGAACACCTACCGATGATTTTGGAGATCGCCATACTAACCAATTAATACTACGCTCTTAAATTTTTTAATAAAAAATAAAATTTTATAATTTTAATATACTTAAATTATACAGTATTAGATAAAAATATAAATTTTAATTAAACATCTTATTGGAGTCGAACCAATAAACAGTTGCTTCGAAGGCAAACGCTGTACCAATTCAGCTAAAGATGTGAAATAAGTTTTATTTTTATAAAATATTACAAGCAAAAAAAAAATTTTTTTTATTATTAAAAACACCAAAATACTTTAAAGTAATAAAATTAAATATTTAATTTATTAAATTTAAATAATAAAAAGTATAAACAAAAATTTTTTTAGTTTATTAAAAATACTACTTTTTTTATATTAGTTTAATCTAATATATTATTTTAAATTATAAATAATAAAACAATATAAAATTTTAATTGTAATTTATCTTATATTTGTTTGTATTTTGTTACTCGTCACTTATAACTCGGATTACTACGAGCAAAGAGAATTGAACTCTTACAATTTAATATAATTATGAATTCCTAAAATTCACCCGGCTTCCGTTTCGGCATACTCGTTGTATTTGAACTTAAAAAGGGTTTATAAAAATAAATCTAAAAAAGTAAAAATACAAACTAAACTATTTTTAGTTTACCATTAAAAGCCTACTATAGTTAAGGTTTCATTTATTTTAAAATAAATAAAAATTTAAAAAATAAATTTTTATTTATCCATTTAACTATCGAAATTTGTGTTTTTTTATAAAAAAAGTTTAAATATAAATTAAAAATAAGGATATTATTAGTATTGTTGCCTAATAATAAAAGATATAAATTTAAACTTTTAATATAATTTTATAAATTAAGGAGTAGAGTATTCGAAACTCTGTCAATAATGTGTAAGATTACTGCTAAACCACTCAGCTAACTCCCTTTCAAAACAAACAAAAATTTTTTTTGTTATAAATATTTATACAAAATTTTGATAGGGGGTTAAATTTTTTATCAAATATCCAGCTGCACCTTCCAGTACAGCTACCCTGCTATGACTTTTGAGATGTTACTCAAATGGCTTAAATAAATCTAATAAAATTTAATATTGTAAACTAATTTTTATTAATAAATAAAAAACATTTTTACTGCTCTACTTTTAATAACATATAATAAAGTTAATATGAAAGAAAAAAAAATTTTTTTTTACTTTTTTTACAGTCATTTCGCTTTAAAATAAAATTAAAAAAGTAAAGCTATAAAATTTTACTGTACTTTATTTTCCACCAAAATAAGCTTCTTCCCAGCGACAGACAGTTAGTTCATCTCGGATTTATGCTTCACCGTTGCGCCTAATGATCAACGATTACTCGAAATTCCTCCTTCATGCCACCGAATTCCAGGTGACAATTCGTAACATTAATTTAATATTTTGATTTTTTTTAATGATTAGCTTATCCTTTTGCTCTTTTAATTTTTTTTTTGATTTAAAAATCAAAAACTAAAACTTTCTTTAAAAAGGTAAGAGGAGTTTTGCTTCACTTTGTAAAAATCATTATAGCACGTCTATAGCCCGGTTCATTAGGGCCATAAGGACTTGTCTTAGCCCCAAATGAAACTTTCTCAGAATCATGAATTGTTAAGTACAAATTAACAATAGGGATTGCGTCCGTTAACGGATTTAACCTTACACCTCACGATACGGACTGAAGACAGCCATGCAACACCTGTATTAAGCTTTTATTATTTATTTTTTATTAAATAATAAAAAACTCCTTTATACAAAAGTATAAAGTTTATATACAAGAACTGGTAAGGTTTTACGCGGATTATCGCATTAAATAACATGCTTCACTTCGTTTGCTCCGAAACCGACTAATTTTTTTGTTTTCAACTTTGCAGTCGTACTCACAAGGCGGAATGGTTTTCGTGTTAACATTGTCTCTAGATTATTTCTCTCTAGTAACTACCATTCATCGTTGACAGTGAGGGATACAAGGGTCTCTAATCCTTTTTTCTTTCCTCACCTTCGTTTCTCAGCGTCAATCTTTATTGGAAAAAAGCCTTCGCCCTTAACACTCTACTAGTTGTTTACGGTTAGTACACCTGTAATCAAGCATTGTTTTAACCTCTTTTAGATTCTAGCTTTAATTGATCTTTTAATATATAATACAAAACTAAAAATATAATATTTAGCTTTATAATAATAAACTTTAAAAAAGATACTTAAAGCCGCCTACAAACCCTTTACGCCTGATCAAGACGACTAACGTTTGTGTCTCTCGCCTTACCGAGTCTTCTGGCACGAGAAGTTGGACGACACTAATAGTAAGGTAATATCATTATTTTCCCTTACCTTATCCTCAATGACACATCAAGGATTTCAGTTAGCTAGTTCACTCTTGCGAGCATTGACTAATATTCTTGACTGCTGGTAGCAAAACGCTACTTGGGAGATTTCATTCCCAATGTGGTCATTAGTTCTATCAAACTTGACTATCGATCGTCGGCTTGGGAGGCCTCTACCCTTCCAACTACCTAATCGAGTGTAAATTGAATCCTTGTTGCGGAAAATTTCCCTTTCTTTTCTTAAAAGTTTACTTTTGTTTTATTCTTTTTTACTTTTTAAGATATCTTAAGTCTTAACTAGCTTCAAAATAATAAATAATATACTTACTATTTTGAAAAAGAATTATCTTCTATTTCTGAAGTCTACAAGGGTATCTCAATTACAATACTCACCCGTACACCTTGTACATTTAAACCACAAATTTAAGATATTTACACTTAAATTTAATTAATATTATTATTAATATTGATTAACCAAGTACAAACGATTTGCATGTCTTAAAACTACTGAAGAACGTTCAATCGGAACCAAAATTAAATTCCTACTAAATTTAGAAAAAAAAATCTTTTTTTCGTATTTTATATGCACATTGCAATATTTATTATCTCTTTTAGATTTTTTGTATTTAGACAATACAATTTTGACAATTCTATAACATCTTTTTGACATTTTTTTACCTTCTTTAAAACACAGTTTAAACTTATTATTTATATTTAATTAACTACTTTTCAAATTAAAACCTAAACTTTTATTTGAAATTTTATAGTTATATATTATAATTGGATTTTACGAGAAACAAAAAAAATTTTTTTTATAAAACACATAAATAAATTATAAATAAACAAAACTAAAAAAATTTTAATCTATTTAAGATCATCTTATAGATTTCACTGTTAAATTTACAGTCTAATATTTATAACAACAATTTAAAAATAGCATCCCAAAGTGAATCTGAAGAAGATTGTGTTTTTTTTCAGATTATTATTTGTATTTTTGACTACAAACCCGTCTGATACTTTTAATCTAATATAAAATTTTAAAGTATTCTAAACTGTTATCAAAAATTTTACCACGTTTTAAGTTTACACCTAAATATTCTCTCATACATTTACCAATTATAGAGGTATTTTCAGCTTTTAAGGTAAAATTTGAATGTTCTATGTTTTAAGGTTTTATTATTATTACTTTAGCTTATAAATTTCATAAATTTAATTTTGTAAAAATTAAAATATTGTGGCTTTAAAGCTATATCGCCTTTAAATTAGCTAAAAGATAATATTTGTCCGATAAATAAATTCCTTTATTACTTAAGAGTAAAGTAAATTTAAATCATAATCATAAAATTTACACCTTCTGAATTTAAATGTATTTGCTTATTAACAAGCCCTCCATAGTATAGTTATACTTAACTAATTTTATAGTTAAATTTTTATATTGCTAACACTAAATTTTTAACCTTTTTATTTTTTTTAAGTAAAAATATTGAATTGAATTTTTTTTACTAAATTAGACAATATTCATATTACACGAAGAATCTAAAAAAAGATCTTTTTATTTACAAAAATTTGTACAATCTGAATTAAAGCAATATAATCAATTTCAATATATTTAATTAGTTTATATTAATATTTTAACTCTATAAATATTATAGAACTAAACTAAAACTTATTTACAAAAAAAAAGGAACTTATAATTAAAATTAAGCTAATATAGGGTTTATATAGTTATATTTAATTATATACTATATAATAATGTAGTTGTAGAAGCATGTAAAGTATCAATTATGACATTAGGATATATACCTAATATTATAGTAGGTATTAATAATGAAATTAATAAAATAAATTCTCTTCTTGTTATATCTTTTAAAGGTTTTAAATAAGGAGAATAAGAACCATAAGAAATTCTATTATAAAGCCATATACTATATATAGCACTAAAAACTATACCAGTAGCACCTATGATAGAAGCTAAAGGATTTCTTTCCCATATTCCAATTAAAGATAATTGTTCTCCAATCCAATTAAGAGATAAAGGTATTCCAGTATTACACATGGTAAATACAAAAAATAAGATAGTAAAAATAGGCATATATAAAACTAATCCTCTAATATAAGGTATTAATCTTACACCAGTCCTATCGTAAATTACTCCACCTACACAAATAAATAAAGCAGGCGAAACAAATCCATGAGCTATAGATAATAAAATAGCACCTTCAATACCTTGTATAGTGTTAGAAAATAAACCTAAAACTACTACTCCCATATGACAAATACTAGAATAAGCAATTAATTGTTTTGTATCTTGTTGTACAATAGTAGCTAAACTAGCATACACAATAGTAATTAAAGCTATAGTTTGAACTAAAGGACTAAAATAATGAGTAGCATCAGGTAAAAAATTAATTAAAACTCGTAAATAACCATATGTAGCCATTTTTAATATAGTACCTGCTAATAAAATAGAACCAGCTAATGGTGAATCAGCATGTGCTCTATATAGCCAACCAGTCATTGGCCAAAGAGGAGTTTTTATAGCAAAAGCTAAGAAAAAGGCTCAGGGTTAAGCATTTTATCGTTCCAGATACAGCTAGCTTATCTTCTCAGTATAAATACAATTATATTTGGTATTTATACTTTATTTAGGTGTTAATCTAAAATCCGTCACCGGTGAACTGGACCATTTCTTCTAATCTCTTATAACAATTTTATTGTTACTTAGAGGATCATGTGGCGTTTGGCCTCTACGCTTTTACAATGATAGTTTCCAGTCATTGACTTAGTTCGACGATATTCTTATAGCAATTATTTATTTTTGCAAGAAGAGGTCTCTCGAGTTTGCCACTCAGACATAATTCATAGTATAAAAATTATTGTTCTAAAAATAAAAAAAAAGTGCTTGTAAAAAGAGATTATAATTTAATTAAAAATAACTTATTTTATATTTCATACTTGAGCACATATATGATAATATCAAAGGTTTATGTTTTTTCATAGATTTACTTGAGAGATAAATGGAAGGCAGGTTTCTTTGGATCTGTAGACTACAATTTAAATTTAATTTGTATATTAAAAAACTTATTCTAAAAACACATTCTTGAATGGTAAATGATTGAGTTTGAAGTGTTAGACCTTTTATTAATTTTGGTTCCTCCCCCCATAATCCAATAAGCTATTGCTTCATAATTTAATATTTTTTATAAATCTAAAGGCACTCTTTTTTTACCTTCAACATAAAAAAGATTATACCATTCGGTGAAACAAGGTTAAACCCTAGTAGTAAACATTACAGCAATAAACATTTCCCCATTAATATAGGTAAAATAAATACTAAGAAGAAACCTACAACAATGAGATAATTTGGTATAAACAAACCAAAGAGATTCAAAAAAAAAATTTTTTTTTTGTTTAAAAGCCAATAAAGTTTTGAATTTTTATTTTTATATACTCAACCATCTGACAAAAGAACTCCTAAGATAATAGAATGTAAATGTATAAGTTTTTGACAAATAGCTCTAAGTTTTGAACTAAAACCTTCATATTTAAAAATAGATCTCAAATTAGACCTCTATAATCCTAAACCTTTACACTCGCTTTTGACATTTCCAAGAATAGCACCAGATTTTTTTTTTTATTGTTTAAAGTGTTTATACTTGATTGATTTATTCTGTTGGTCAAATTTCTCTTGCTGAAGGAGAGTTACAACCATAAGTATTTTTGATTATCTAAATTAATTTCAGATAAAGAAATTAACTGAAAATCAGTTGAACCTACATAATTATTTATTTCTAATATAGCTAATAACATAAACAATGAACCAGCAAAAGTATATAAAAAGAATAAAAAAGCAGATCTTTCTTTATTAGCACCTGAACCATAAAGTATTATAACTATAAATAAAACAGGTAATATTGATTCAAAAAAGACATAAAATAATAATAAATCTAATACTATAAATAATGCTATTTGTAATGTTTCTAATATTAAAAATGAAATTAAAAAATATTTTAAATTTTTATTAATAGTATTATAATTAGACAATAAAGCTATAGGAGTTAAAAAAGTTGTTAATAATACAAAATAAATAGACAAACCATCTACTCCAATATTTAAATGACAATAACTTAATTCATTAAAACTAAATACAAACTGATATTGGCTAGTGCTAGAATCAAATTGAATCCATAAATATAAGGATAAAACAAGATTTAATAATGAAGTACCTAAAGCGATTTTTTTAGACTTATCACCAAACGGATCGTTTGTAACAAGAAGCAATGCAATTGAACCTATTATAGGTATTAATAATAATAAACTTAACATTTTTATAATAAAATTTTAAATACCACTTAAGGATAAAGCCTTTTTTATTTTAATTTAAAATTAATAATTAATAAATTAGTATTATTAATTTAAATTAAATTTAAGTAAAGTAAAATTTATATAAACTTAAACTAATTTAAGAGATATAAAATTTTTTACTAAAATCTTTATATATACAAATATATATAATATATATATATATATCTTTACAAATATTTATATATAAACAAAAACTTAATAAATTAAATTAAGTTTTAAGATTTATTACTACTTATAAATTTTATTTAAACAATTATAAATTTTAATAAAATGAAAAAAATTTTTTTTACCCCAAAGGGTTAGTTAGTTAGAATCTTATAAATCACCACACGGTGTAGTATAACAATTGCAGTAACTACAAATATATAACAGATATAATCAAGTTATCAACGGTAACAAAAAGTTAAAGGTATTAAAAAAGTTAAACTTGAACAATACACAAGTAAAACCCCTATCGCTTCCACATAATAACCCTTTTTAATCCAAAACAAACTTAATAAAAACAAAAAAAAAGTCAAAATCTTTATCTATCAAGTCGTGTTTGAACTCTTTTTTTAGCTCCTACTTAAAGGGGTTTTACTCGATAAAGAAGGTAAATTGTTGAATATAAACCACAAATTAAGTTATTAGATAAAGTGTTTAATACATTGTTCACTGAACAATTCAATAAAAATATCTCTATATACATAGTGGGGCCAATTTTGATCTAATTTTCATTGTTAAATATTTATTAGATAGAGGGAATTTATTAATAATACCAATCTATAAAGATGGTATATTCATTAATTTAAAGATCGGGTATGGAAAATATTAAGATAAAAAAGCTAAAATATATAAATTTAAATATGTTTTAGCTATTAGAGATTCACTATTATTATTACCTTCTTCATTTGCTAAATTAAGTAAATCTTTTGGAATTGAAACTCCTAAAGATATTTATCCTTATTTTTTTCCTGATAAAAAGAATTTAAATTATATTGGTGAAGTACCTAATTATAAAAATTTTGATCCTAAAAAAGTATCTTTAAATAATTTTAATGTTTATAAAAATAGATTTAAAGTATGGTCTTTAAAAGACGAAACTTTAAAATATTCTAACATAGATTGTATAGCTCTTTATCAAGTTATAACTTCATTTGCAAATTTAATCTTTAATAGATTTAATGTGGATATTTTTGAATCTCCAACTTTACCCTCTTTAGCTTTTAAAATATTTAGAACTAATTTTTTAAAGAAAAATTCTGTTCCTATAATTAACAAAGATCTATATAATGATCTTGTAAAAACTTTTTATGGTGGACACGTTGATATGTATGTCCCTAAAGGACCTAGGGGAGCAAACATTAACGTTAATAAAATAAATAAATTAAATATACCCGAATTAATAAAAAATAATGGGATAGTTTTTATTAAATCAAAATTTAAAACTATTAAACATTATGATGTTAATTCTTTATATCCTAGTGCAATGTTACATTATAAATATCCAACCGATATTTTAGGTAAATTCATTGGAGATATAAGATTAATTAATAATTATTCTCATTATTTTGAGGAAAATTTAGGTATATATAAACTTAATGTTACTTCACCTAAAAACATATTACATCCTATTTTACCAATTAAAAGTAAAAATAATACAATTTACCCCACTGGAAAGTGGACTGGTTGGTATTATATTGAAGAAATAAAAAATGCTATTAAATACGGTTATAAATTTGAAATTTTAGGTGGTTATATTTTCAGTTCCGATTTTATATTCACAGATTATATTAATAATTTATATTCAATTAAGGAAAATTCTAATAAAGATGATCCTATGTATTTAATAGCTAAACTTTTATTCAAATCATTGTTTGGTAAAATGGCATTAAGTCCCCATATTTATAAATACAAATTCTTTACATTAAAAAATTTTAATAACGAAATAATTAAAGATAAAATCAAAGATTCTATTAAAGAATATATTAAAGTTGGAAATCATTACCTTGTAGGTTTTGAAAATCCTAGTGATCATGTTTTATCTAATATTGCTGTAGGATTAGCAATTACATCCTATAGTAGAATAATAATGTCACAGATTAAAAATAATCCAAATATTAATCTATATTATAAACTATATCTCATTAATAGCCTTACTTTCTGTATTATATAAATTTTAAAATTAAATTTACATAACACCAAAGACACACTGCTCTTGATTAACAAACTCTTCACCGACGGGTATACAAAAAAATATAGTGATTTAATAAGACCAAAATAGAAAGTGCAAAAATTTTCTACAATCAGTAAAATATGCTGAAAATTTCACCGACAATGTATACATACAATATTCTATAGTTCTATCAAACATATAAAGCAAACTATTAAGAGAATCTCCTCCCCTCTTTATACGAAAATATGTAAAACAGTATACTACCTCTCTAATATTATGTAAAAAGCTTATTATTTTATGAAAGTACTTAGATTCGAACTAAGATTTATCAGCATTTAGACTGATTACTTTGCCTATTTAGTTATACTTTCTTTAAATAGATATATTTTTAATAAAATTTAATATATATATAAAATATTTCTACTACTTTTAAATTTTTTATATAATTTTAAATTTCAATATTTTAAAAACATAACTTAATATTTTTAATTTATTTTTATAATTTTTAGAAAGGTACTTGGAGTTAAACCAAGGTTCTTAAGTTTTAAGTTATTACTTTTCCACTTAAGTTATACCTTCTTTACGGTTTATTTTATATTGAAAAAACTTATTGTCTTTTTAATTTTTATAACACAATTATAGTGTTTTATTAGTTTTATAGTTATACCAAATCATGTGATTTATTAAAATCATTAAAAATATACAATACAACTAGTTATAAAAGTTTTCATAGTTAAATAATAAAAATATAATACTTAAATCAGGTAAGAAAATTTTATTCAAGTTATACTTCAAAATATAATTCTAAAGAAATAATTTTAAAACAAAAATTTAAATGAATTAAATTTTAGAACGTATTTATTTAGATTTTTAATTTTACTAATTTTAGTTCTAATTATATATTTTGTTTTAGTTAAAATTAGCTATCAAGAAATATTAGATGTTAAATCTATGTATTACAAAACTATTATTAACTTAAAGAATAGTCAAGATAATATTGACTTTCTCTGTTTTTTATTTATATCTCAGAACAATTTACAATTATATATTATCTCCTATAAATGTGTAAAAATCTGTATATCACCTCTTTAATTTTTTATTTTATTAGTTGATACCATATTTACTTCTGACGGTTACAATTTAAAGATATTATTCAATATGGTAATTGTAATATTTTTATATGTTTTTGGGAACTGTTATTTTCAGTTTGTTTTTTATACCTTTTTTTTATTAGAAATATCTACTATTTTTTTTTTTCACCAAATGTTTAAATATGTGTATCTTTATCGATAGACACTTTAGTTATTATATAAATATATTTAAAAGATAATTTAAGATTTCTAAAAAAAAAATATTAAAAAGATATCTTAAGTATCTTTGATTAAGATCTGTTTTTAAATTTATAATTTTTATATCTAAAGAAATTTTCTTAGAAATTGTAGAATAATTTCTACCCCTATTTAAAACATTGATAGTTTTATTTAAGAAAAGTCTTGATTTAGGTAAAGAAAGTTTATCTCTTTCTTTACTTCTATCTAGGACACAATTACTTATCAAACTAGTTTTACTATTTTGATAAGTATTTTCAATTGAATGTGAAGAGAAGGGGATATTATTAAGATCAATATCTATTTTATCTAAATTAGGATTGATAATTTTTTATATTTATTTTCATCTATTTCAATATAATAAATTACTAATTAACCGTATTTTTTTTTTACTAATTTATTTTTAGATATAAAATTATTAGATGTAGTTTTAATAAGTAAAAATTTTGAATTTTTATCTGTAACATCTATTATATCTCCATTATTTTATTTGATAGTATTATTATTAATAATCATTTCAACAATAACATAAATATAATTTGTAAAAAAAAAAACAAAAAAGAAAAAATTTTTTTAAATTAGATAATCTAGGTTTTAGATAAATAGTATTAAAATCTGAATTTATATACATAAATTTTAGTTTCATTTTTTATTTTATTTTATATAACTGACACTACAAAGTTTCACCTTTTAATTTTTCGATCCTTAGAAACACACTAAACTTGAGATATATATAACATAATTAATTTTAAAAATAAAATTTTTAAATATATTAAATAAAACAAAAAATAAGCGTATTATATCTCTTTTTTTTTTGTTTTTGCTTTCTTAACCTTTTCTATGTTTATATTATTTATTTATCAGTTAATAACTGATAATACTATATTTAATAATAATTATAATACAGTAAGTGATGTAATTATTAATCATATCACTACTAGAGATTCTAATACTTTATCAAATATTACATCCAATATTTCAGATAGTATGTCTAATAGTACTGATTCTAATAATAATACAGGAATATTTACTGAACCAGCTAATGAACCTAGTTCAGGTTCTAAAGCAACGGTTATTATTATTGTAGTTGTTTTTTGTTGCACTTAATGGATATTGTATATACTATAAATATTGTGGTAGTCACAATTTTCAATTAGAAAATACAATAGCTCCAGAAACACGTGTTCCAGAAGCACCTGTTTCGGTTCAACCTGTAACTAATACAAAAATTAATACTACTGTTAGTGATGCCAACATTTGCAAGAACTAATAGTAGTGAAATATTTGAAGATATAGAATTATATACAAAATACACCATCTCGACCTAAAAACACCTGAAGCTTTTAATTAATAAATCATTTAATACATTATTCACTGTAGAATTTAATAATAAGTATATTTATATTCATAACGGTTCTAATTTTGATCTATATTTTATTTAGACATTTATTAATAAATAAAAGTTAAAATTAATAGATATATAAAAATAAAAAGCTAAATTAGAAGTATCCGGACTTGAACCGGAACTATACTCATTAAAAGTGAGACACTCAACCAATCGAGTTCTACTTCCTTATAATATTATAAAATTATATTATATATATATATAGATATATATCTATATAAATAATATATATATTTTATTTTATATAATCTAAATATGTGCACTTTTTTAAGAGTTAAGAAGGAATTGAACCTTATCAATTTAGACTTTGCAGGTCTACTATAGAACCATCTATATACTTAACCCTAAATTTTTGAAATTAAAAGGTTAAAATTTTTATTTTTGTATTAAAGAGTTAAACTAATAAATAAATATATAATATTTTTTATAATAATTATACAACAAATATAATAAACAAGAAAAAAGTAAAATTTTATATAAAAGGGTAAAATCAGAGATTTGAACTCTGTACATTGTCGCCACAAGACATCATTTTACCAATTAAACTAATCTTACCTCTTTTAAGTTATAATTATATCTGTAAAAATAAATTTTCTTAAATTTAATAATTATTAAACAAGAGAATAAAAAACAAATTTAATTGTTCCTAATTTATAAAATATAAACTGATCTACAAAATGACCTTACTTATAAAAAACTAATTAGATAATTAGTTAAGAAATAATTACTTCTAAAGAATTTAAATAAAAGCTATATGATTATTTTTTTTTTTGTTTTAAGAAAATAACAATATAAATAAGAGAAGCTATAAAAAGGAAGCATAACTCAATAGGTAGAGTAATCTACTTTTAACAGATTAATCCTGGT